ACTTATAATTTATTAATAATATCCAATAAATATAAATATAGATAAAAATAAAAATTAAAATATTACAGATACTCCTCCCCCCCCCAATTTACATTTACATTTATATTTATATTTACATTTACATTTACCTTTACCTTTATAAAAATAAAATAATAAAGAATATATAATATAAAAAAGATATTAATTATACATCATACTCTTTTATAATTATTTATTAAATTACGCTCTCAGCCAAGACACCGTTATAAGTCCCGTAATAAGTTTCGATAAGGAATAATAATGAATTATTATATATAATATAATAATATAATATAATAAACCTTATAAATATATAGTTATTACATAAAAGTTAATTATATAAATAATATATATATAGAATTAAAGTTATTTATTTATTATTTAAATTAGTTATTAGTAATTAGTATTAATTAACACAAATAAAACCATCCATAATGGATTTATTAGTGAGTGTTAAGAATTTATTAACTCCTGCGACACAAACCCATCTCCGCCTCCAAAAAAGTTAATTAATGTATTTGTGCTCGCGGGAGATTTATTTATCAATATAATATTTAATTTACAAGAAGAATATTTATATTTATATTTATATATATTTATTTATTTATCAAGGATAAAGAGATTCGAACTCCTAATGATTGATTTGAAATCAACTGTTTTACCATTAAACTATATCCTTATAATTTATTATAATTAAAGTAATTAATTATAACATTCTTTTATATTATATTATATTTAATTATAATTATATTATATAATATTTTAATATTATTAAAATGTTATTATTTATATTTATTATAATTTTTTATATATAAATCCATTATTAAAGAATAATTATAAAATTTATTTAGTCCTATAGGATCCCATTCGATATTAACATAAGGAGTAAACATAAAGGAATTATTTATTTATTTTATCATAAGAAAAATAAATAATACATAATTTAATTAATTAATAGAAATTATATATTTAAAGTATAATATATATATATACTAATTCAATACATTAATAATAGTCCCCCTTTCCTTCATATGATATTTATTTAAGTAAATAATACAATTAATAATAATTACAAAAGAGTTAATTAATAAAAAAAAAGTAATATATAAAGTATTATATTACAATATTAATATTTTTATATAATTTACACAAGGAGAAAATAATATAAAATAAGGTATTATATATATATATTAAATATTAGTCCTTATAAATAAAAAAGTTAATAAATTATTATTGAAATTATAATAAATCCTTCAGACTATTATATTTATAAAATAGTATTAAATAAAATTTATTATTTAGTATTTTAAAAAGAAATAAATTATAATATTTATTAAAAAGTATTATATTATATTATATTATATAATTTTTTATGTAAAAGATTTATTATATTTTATTTTCCATAAGGAAAAGTATATTAATTATACTTTATTTAGTCCCCGTAAGGAAAAGTATATTAATTATTATTATTAATAGGGGTCCCAATTATTATTAACAATTATTATTATTTATGGGACCCAGATATCCTCTTGTTTATAATTTATTATATTATTTATTTTAACTTTTATAAAATTTATTTATTATAATTGATACTTATCTATCAAATAGAAAGATAAAAAAAAAGGACTAAATATAAATTAACAATAAATATAGTTATTATATAAAAAAGTCTATATTAATAATATAGATATTAGAATATAGTCTCTATTCCTCAATAATATCAAATATCTCCCATTACCTTAATAAGGAGAATAATAATCTATAATAATAGTATCATATAATTAATTATCATATGCAAATAAAACAATGATAATTATATTCGTATTTATATTTATATAAATAAAATAATAATAAAAAAAAGTATATCTATTGATGCTAAATAATAATATTATTAATTATACTTAATAATAAATTAATTCTTAAAAATAAGATAATTATATTAATATTACTCCTAATGAAAAAACTTGAAATAATTATATTTAATATATTTATATTATCCTTTAATATATTATTTAATATAAAAGATTATTAAATTATTATTTATTTTTTTTTTATATTTTTTTTACCTTTATATTAATATTAGAATATTATATATATTTATAAGGGTATTTATAATAAAAGTTATTATATTTATTAATATTTATATTTATAGGCTATTTTTATAATAGAATTGAATTGGATACTATAAAAGATATTATATTTATTAAAATTATAATATAAAATATTATATTTTTAAAGATTATTAATCTGTGTGATATATATACATATTAAAACCTTATAGAAATAAAATTAATGGTTAGAATTGTATTCGTAGACAATTTATATATTTATTTATATATATATATATCTATGTATTATTATTATATATATTTATATATTTATTCTTTGTATAGGACTAAATATATTATATTTATATTTATCCTATAGGGTATACACAATTATTAATTAATTAATTAATTGAAGCAGAGACTATTTATATAATTTGATAATAAAAATTAAGATTATTTAAATTAAGGAATAAAAAATGTGTTTATAATATTTATTTATTTTTTTTATTTGTATATATATATATTATTATTATTATTATTTTTATTTTTTTTAGAAGTAATATTATTATAATAATTATATTATATTTATATTTATATTTATATTTATATTTATATTTATATTTATATTTATCATTTGGGGGGGGGGTCCCCGAGATATATATCTATTGGGGGGGACTATTTATATTTATTTATGTAAGAATATTTAAGATATTTATAAGCCCACCGCAGGTTCCCCTACGGTAACTGTATTTCAACTTCGCATTAATTCATATTATTTCTGATATATATTAATAATAATAATAATTTATTTTATTATTTATATTTTATTAATTTTATTAAGATATTAATAATATAATAAGATAATAAGATGTTTCAACGCGTGATGAGTGATTAGTGCGAAACAGTTAGAATATTCACCGTAACATACTAATTTACGTATTACTAGCAATTCTTTTTTCATATAATCGAATTTCAGATTATAATTCATATTAATATATAATATAAAAATATATTAAAAAGTAAAATGTTTTATATTATTAATTAAATATTTATTTTAATATTTTTTATAATTTTATTATAATTTTTTTATAGCACGTCTATTACCCATATTATAAGGATCATTATGATTTGTCTTAATTCCTTTCTTTATATTAATAAAAATAATATAAAAATTATATATAATTTAATTTATATATATGGAGTTTTGTTCGTTTATGAACTTAATCTAAAACTTTGCAGCACGAACTAAAGACAACAATGTAACGCCTGTAATATAATAATTATAATAATTATTATAATATTCAAAATATGGTAAGGTTAGTCGTGGATTATCGAATTAAATAACATGCTCCACTGCTTAAGTCTGTAACCGTCTATTGTTTTGAGTTTTATTATTGCTAACGTACTCTTCAGGTGGAATACTTTCATTTTCATTTATTATTTATATATATAATTTTTTATTCTTTATAAATAATTGTATTCATAGTTTACTACTAGAACTACACGGGTATCGAATCCGTTTCGCTACTCTAGTTTTAATCCCTCAATGTCAGTTAATATTTAATTAATATTTTCACATATATTAGTCTTATAATTATTATTATTATTTCATCTTTACTATTATAATTCTTTAATTAAAATTATTATTAACTCTAAATTATTTATTAATTCATTCTACGGATCCTTTAAACCATTATGATTAACGCTCGCCCTCTTTGTGTTACCGCGACTGCTGGCACAAATATTAGTCAGGACTATTAAAATATATTAATTATTATTATTATTAAAATACCTTACGAAATTAAAAATAATAATAATCTTTATATCCATATTTTTTATTATATGGTAATTAATATCATTATTTTAATTATTTATGGATTTTATTTTTAATCAATATATATATATTATTATTTTATAATAATTTTTTATTATTTTTTTTATATATCATCCTAATAAGTAACTGGATCAATCTTTCGATCATTGTCCAATATTCCTCACTGCTGTATCTTATAGATATTGACTATATTTCAGAGTCAACGTGATCGTTCTAACTTTCATTATCGACTATGGATCGTTGGCTAGGTTAACCTTTATTAAACCTACTACCTAAACCATTATTAGCTTGACTATAGATAAATATTAATATTATTAATATCCTTTTATTATTATATAATACTTTTTATTAATATATATATATATTTTTATTAAGTATTTAACTTATTCTATAGTTCTTTAATTCTTTATTTTTTATAATTACTCACGTTTACACCACATATTTATTATTTTATCAATAATAAACGTATGATTCGCATGTGTCATGTCCTTATTTAGCGATTAATCTGAACCAACATCATATTCTTATATATAGTTTTTTACCTTATTATATAATATAATAAAAATATTAATCTTTATTAATATATTAATATATTAATATATATTTAATATATAAATATACTAAGAGAACAATTATTATTATGTTATATAAAATCTTTATTATTTATTACTTATAAAAATTTAATTATTATAATATAAATAGATTATTATTTTTTATAAAAAATATTTATTTAAATTACTTTATTTTTTATATAATATTTTAAAATTAATAAATTAATTGTAAAGAAATATAAAACTCCTAGCGGGGGTTACAATTGGTACCCATATCGCCCCCCCCCAATTGGAACTAAAACTAAAACAAAAACAAAAACAATATATATATATAAAGATATTATAGATAAAGAAAATATATAATAACCTTCCAATTAAATAAATAGTTAATAAAACCCATAATAAATAAAAATCAATTATTAACAATAAAAATATAAAAAGGATAATACAATAATAATAATTATAATAATAATAATACTTTTTTTGAAGTTTATATATTGATAATATATTAATAAAAATATAAAAATAACATAAAATATAAATATAAAAATATTAAAAGAATAATTAACTAGATATAATATTATTAATTTTTAATAATAACAATATTAATTATTTAATCTTAATTTATAAATTATAATAATATTACTTATTTAATATTTATTTTTTTTAATATATAAAATATAATATACATACTATTATATATAATATAATAATAAAAATATAATATAATATAATATAAAAAGTAAAATATAGATACAAGTCATACTAAATATTTATATCTCTGATAACTAATACATATTTATCCTAATATTATTTAGATTTATAATACGTTTATATAATCCTAATTGATGTTTAAACCCTTAAAAAAATAAGTATTTATAATTAATTATTAAATAAATAAAAATAATAAAAAAAAACAAAGATAAAAAATATATTATTAAAATAATAAGATATTAATCTAATATTAAAAATATAATTAAATATATAGGAGTTAAATAATAATATATAAATTATATATATAATATTTATTTAATACTCCTTATGGAATACCTTTTAGAATGAGACTAAATAATAATATATTTTAAGATATATATATATATATAGAAATTATTGATTTATATGAATTGAATATATAGAAAATTAATATATAAGTAATAAATATTTATAGGGGGAGGGGGCGGGTGATAAGAAACTAAAATGAATAATATATATAAAACTTACATAAGATATAAAAATTATATAATATAATTAATAAATATAATAAGGAAATAATTAAATAAAGAATATAAATAAAAGTATAAACAATATAATAAATTGTATAAAATATATATAAACCTAAATAAAAACTAAATATATAAAATAATAAATAAGAACAAGAAGAAATCCGGGTCCCTTAATAAATTATTATTAAAAATAATAATTGGGACCCCCATATTAATATAATAAATAATTAATAATATATAATTTATAATTTATAAATTATTTATTATAAAATTATAAAATAATAAATAAAAAAAAAATAGAAATTTAATTAAAGAAAATTTATTAATATATAAAAAATTATTAGTAGTAATTATAAATATTATAAAATAATATATTATAAAATAATAATAAAAAGAACTCCGGTTCCTCCCTGTTTACATCTTTATATTTACATCTTATAAATAAATAATATAAAGGATATTAACAAATATTAATATTTTTAATAAAGAGAATAATATTAACAAATATTTAATTATTAATAATAATAATATTATAACCCTACATAACAAACCCATCCTAATAATTTCATTAGGATGGGTTTGTTAGCACTAAAAAATATAAAGAATATATAATAACCCTATTATTTAATATTAAAGAATAATAATAAATATATAATATATAATAATTATAAAAAGAAATTATAATTAATATATTACTTTAACTTTATAAATAAAAAAAATATATAAATTATTATTTTTATATATTAAAATATAATATAAAAAAGTATATATAATTAGTTTATTTTTAATAAATCAATAAATATATAAATAATAGATATATTTATATCTATTATTTATATTAATAGTTTAATAGAAATAAAAAAAATTAATAATAATTAATATAATAAATATGTATAAAATAAATAATTAAATAATATATATTTAAAGAAAATAATATAAAAATTATATATATATAATATAATAAAATATATTATATCATATCATATTATACTATACTATAATATATTATTAAGTATAATAAATAATTATAATAATAATAATATATAAAGTTTATTTTAATATATATATAGAAGTATATATAAATATATATTTATATAAATATATAGTCTTAGAAGTAATAATATTAATATTTAATAATTATCATTTAAGAATTATTAAATATTTATAAAAAAAAAGTATAATATTAAATTAAGAATAATAAAGAATATTACTCATAAACTCCTTTTTTATGATTATAATGTGTTCATTAAATAAAAAGAGATTAAAATTTATAAATTCTATAAATGCGAATATATAATTAATTCTCTTTAAGGGAGATATATTTATTTATTTATTTATGTCTAATAATATTAATAATAATATTAATACTTTAGAAGTTAATAATAATTATTTAATTATTAATAAAATTAAATGTAATTAGATAATATTTATTATTTATTAATAGTTTTAACTCCTTTGGACTATTATTAATATAAATATGAGTATTAATATAAAATATGAATATTAATATTAATGGAATTATATATTTATATATATAATAAATTTATAGTCTCCGTATTAATTAATTAATTAATTATAGGGTTATACCATATATAATATTCCATTATTAATTTATGTAATTAATTAATTGCAAATAAAGTAATAAAATAAATAAATAATAATTTTACTTTAACCTATCTATCCCCTCAAGATGGAAACTATTAATATTTATATTTAATTGAGAATATAATATATTTTTATGTTAATAAATTATATGATAATTATTAATATTTTTTATATAAATAATATATAGTCCGGTTATTTATATATTAATAATATAATATAGGATAAGAGTAATATTTATTATATAAATAGTCCCCTATAAATATAAATATAGATATAAATATAAATATAGATATAAATATAGATATATATATAAATATATTTTTGGGGGGGATACCAGAGGAAAATATATCATAAAGTATTATATATATAGTTAATAATATATAAATTATAAATTATTTTATAAAATTTATATAAATATTATATTTAATAATATATATATATAAATATAATTATTAAAGTTAATAAATATATTTTTATTATTAATTTGTATGGTTTATAATAATTATAAATTTAGGTAATTAATTAAATAATTAATTAATTAATTAATTAATTGTAGAAACAAAACGAAGTAATTTAATTGTATAATATTATAATTACTCCTTTTTTTTTTAATAATACTTTTTTTTATAATAATAATAATAATTCGGTTATTTGTATTTATTAATAATAAATTATTAATAATTATCATAAGAATAAATAAAATAAGATATATATATTATAAATAAATAGTTTTCGAAAGATAAATATATAAATTTAAATATAAATATTTAAATATTATAATATATATATATAATAGAATTAATATATATAGTAAATTACGCGTCACAAACCCATATTTGAAAAATATGGGTTTGTGACCGCTATTAATATTAATATTAATTGATAAAATATAATATTAAACTCATATATTACTTAAAATAATAAAATAAAATTATTAATAAACTCCTCCCTTGTGATTATAAAGTGTTCACTTTTTACAAGGTCCCAACTGAGACCATATGTGATTAAATAAATAAAGATATAATATTTATAAATATAATAATAATTATTTTATTATTTACTTAATTTTTTTTTAATTACTTATTTTTATTATTTGTTAATATTTTTAAATTTATTTTAATTTTAATATTCATAGTAATAAAAAATATTAATATTAATATGAATAAAGTTATATATATATATATATTAATAATTTTATAGTCCTCACTTCAATTAATTAATAATTTTATTACCTAAATTTATTAATTGGAAGAAAATCTTGTAAAAATAAATTATAATATACGTTTCCTTACATATAATATAGTAACCCTGCGTAACAACCCATCTTCTCCTCGGAGAAGATGGGTTGTGCCCGCTATCAATATAAATATAAATATTAATAATCATTAAAGATAAAATATAAATAATAAATAACTCCTTATGGGACTAAATAAATAAAGATTAATTATATCTATATATATTAAAAAATAATAAATAATATAATTTTATATAAAAAGAGATTATAAAAAAATATTAATAATTTTATTAAATAAAATAAATAAATAAAGATTATTAGGACTAAATATATATTAACTTTTCAACTAATATTATATTAAATATATTATAAAAAGATAAAATTCCGTCTTGATTTTTTATTTATTTATAAATATAACACTATTAATATTAATTGATAATTTATAATTATAATTAATTATTATATAATTATATCAAAAGAATAATTAATATATAATAATAAAAATAAGAGTTAATAATAATAATTATACTTAATTTTTATCATAAAAAAAATATTTATTAAAATAATTATTGTTATAAAGAAATAATATTTAATAATTTCATTAATAAGTCCATTTTATATTATTTATATATATAAATTTATAAAAGTAAATTATTATCTTATATGAGAATTTATAATTATTATATAAATAGTAAACGGAAGAAAAGATGGTTTGTAATACTTGTATTATATTCTTATTATATATATATATATATATATTTTTTATATAATATAGATATAAATATTATAATTATATGATATTAATATTTTATTAAATATTCAGATTAATATATTTTATTTTTAGAATTATTAATATATAAGTAATAAATATTTATAGGGGGAGGGGGCGGGTGATAAGTACAAAACTGAATAATATATAAAGAGCATACATAAAATAAATTTAATAATATAATCAATAAATAATTATTAATAAAATAATAAAATTAATAATATAATTAAAATTATAAACAATAAAATATATTGTATAAAATATATATAAATTAAAAAATAAAAAAGTAAATAATATAATAAATGAAAACAAGAAGAAATCTGGGTCCCTTAATAAATTATTATTGAAAATAATAATTGGGACCCCCACCAACAATGATAAATAATAAAATATATAATTATTATTAATAATTAATAATATTTATAATAATACTTTAATATATAAATAAATATAAATATAAATATAATAAAAAAGTATATAAGTATATTTATTATTAATATTAAAAAAATATAGAAGGAAAATATATATAAATATCAAATATGTAATAAATCTATTAAATATTTATATAAGTTTATTTATCTATTAATTTAAAAATTAGATAATATTTTATAAATATAAATAAAAGAATATTAAATATTACTTTTGAAAATTTAATAATAATATTAAAATAAAAATAAAGGATAATTATAATAATTTATATAATAATTTATTAAAGTAATAAATTTATTAATTAATTTTTATTTTATTAATTTCATTATAATAAATAAGATAATTTATTTATAAATAATAATATAATATTAATATAATATACTCTTATAATATAATATAATAACCCCGCGTCACAAACCCATCAAAGATTTTATGGGTTTGTGACCGCTATGAATTTAATTAAGAATAATCTAATCTAATAAACATAAAATATTTAATATTTAATATTAATTAATCATATCATAAAAATTAACTTTATATATATATATATATATATAAATATAAATATAATATAATAATTTATAATAATAATAATAATATTTAGAATAACTAATTTAATTTAATTTTATTTAATTTTATTAAATTTAATATAGTTTTATTATACTATTAATAAATAATTTATAAATAATATATTATATACAAAAATTCATTATTTTATATAATAATAAAGAATATGTTTTATATAATATATTTATCTTTTTTTATAATAAAATATTAATAATTTATATAGTCTTGACATTAATAAAAAAATAATAATAATAAAGGAGTATTTATAAAGGTTTTATAATCATTATTTATATTACTCCTTATGTTCACTTCTAATAGGGGACTAAATAATAATATTAATTAATTTAATTGGATAAATAAAATATTACATTCTTATTTTTTTTTTAATAATTATTATACATATATATATATATAATTATATAATAATAATAATAATATATATTATTAATAATATTAACAAATAAGTTTATTTTATTAAGTATATTTATTTATTTATATTATTGATATTAGGACTAATAAATATATAATATAATCCTAAATATCATTTTTTTTTTAAGATATAAAAAATGTATATATATTTTATAATATTTATTTTTATGTAATTAATTATAATATAAAATTTATATAATTTCGTAAGGAGTAATTAATTATAAAAAAGTATACTTTTATTTTATTTTTATTACTTTATATATATAATAATATGTTTTTATAATACTTATTAATAAATTATTCATTTAACAAATTGATATATATTTTATATAGATTTATATCTATTTTAATAATAATATATATATATTATTAATAATATAATAATATAAACAATATTATATATTTTTATTATTTATTAAATTTATTTAAATAAAGATGGATAAAAGAAATAATATTTTTATTATATAATTATCATAAGAATAAATATAATATATTTAAAATATATCTTTTTTATAAATAGTTTTATTTTTATTATATATTATGATATATCATAATATAAATAATAATTAATTATCTAATATATATATTATAGACAGATATATATATTTGGGATCCTATAAATAATAATAATTATTAATAATAATATGGATCCCATTATATCTCTTCGCTAATAAAAGATGGATTTATAATGCTATTTTATAAAAAGGTTTATTATATTATTTAATATATATTATTAATTTATTAATAATTTTATTATATAAATTATATATATAATATTAAAATATATATATACATATATATTAATATATATATTATTTTATATGTATAATATTTTATAAAAACTTAATATATTATAATAACTTATAATCTTTAATTAATTAATTAATTAATTAATTTCTTTTTATAATTTAATATTTTATAAAAAAATATAAAAAATAAGTTAATTTATTATTTATTATTATTTTTATAGGATCTTTTGCTTCATGGGAACTTCTTACTTACATTACAGGGTCCCGAATGGGGCCCTATGAGATTAAATAATTATTATATTTATTATTGGTAATATTATTAGATTTATTATTTTTATAAAATTATTGATAATATTATTATTATATTTTCTTTATTTAATTACTTCTTATGGGGGGTCCCGGCTGGGGCCGGGACTCCTCCCTGTTCACACCTTTATGTTCACTTCTTACGAGGTACCGACTGAAACCAATACTAAATAAATAATAAAATTATGATTATAATAAAAATAAAAATAAGAATAAGAATGAGAATGATAATTACTCCTAATGGAAATCGGCTGGCTGAGATCGAGACTGTATTGATTTTTATTTAATATATATATATATATTAATTTTTTATAAATTATTTATTAATCTTATAAATATATATTACTCCTTATGGAATTATCGAATGATTGAGGGCCGGGACTATATATTAATTATAAAGGATTATTAATAATAAATATTTGAAAGAGAAGAGTATATATCTTTTATAAATTATGAGAATAATATTATAATTTTTTATATTTTAATTTTATATAAGAATATTATTTTTATAAATATATATATATATGTTTTATTATTTATATATTTATTTTATTATATATATATATAATAATTATTATTTATATTTATATTATTAATATATATAAATATATTTTATAAGGTTTATTTATTATATATATTATTATATTATATTATTAAGTCCCAATATTTTATTTCTTAAATTATTATAGAGGGGGGATTTAATATAATAATAAATTAGATAAAGTTTAATTTAACTTTAATATTATATTTACCATTTTTATTAACATTAGAATAATTATAAAAATTATGATTAGAAGAGATATAATTTAATTTATAATTATTATTAATATTACTTCATAAATATTTTTTATTATTAAAAGTACCATTTAATAAAATAAGTGTACTAGTTCTACCCATATTATTATTTAATCTACCTTTAAATTTAATAGATCAACCAACTAAATATTTAAATATTAATATATCTATAGGAATATTATTTACATTTATATTATTAATATCATTATATTTAAATAATTTATTTAATTTATTATTATTAATTTCAATAAGAGTTATATTATTTATATTATTTATATTATTTATATTATTTATATTATTTAAATAATTTATTATATTATTATTTTTTATATTATTAATATTATTAATATTATTAATATAATTTATAGATATATTATGATCATTTAATTTAGGTATAATATTATTTAATATATTTTGATAATTAATTATAACACCATTATTATATTTATTTATATCATTTAAACTAATATATTTACTAAAAATATTACTATTTATATAAATATATGATAATTTAACAAGTTCAATAGTTACTTTTTTATTATAATAATAACTTATAATATTACATAAACTATTATTTATATTATTATTTATAATATTTATTAATTTATTAATTATATTTATATAATAATTATTATTATTATTATTTATATTATTATTATTATTATTATTATTATTAATATAATAATAAAATTTAATATTTAATTTATTTAAATTATGTTGATTAATAGGTTTACTAATAATAATTTTATTAATATTTATATCATTTTTATTTAATTTTAATGTTATTATTTTATATAATAATTTTTTTATTAATTTATCAGTTATAGTATTTATAATTTCTATATTTTTATTATAATTATAAATTTGTAGATTTCAATTATTTATATTATTTAAATGTTGTAATTTATTATTATTAATATTTATATTATTATTTATATTATTATTTAATAAATTAGTTATTCTTTTTTTATTTATATTTAATAAAATATTTTTTAATAATAATCTTTTATCTATATTATTATTATTAAAAGTTATTATTATTATATTTAATAATTTTAATTTCATTTTTATACTTTTTATATTTATTATTATATTAATATTATATATTATAATATTAATATAATCTTACATCTTTATTATATTATTTATATATATATATATATATAATATATACAATATATAATATATTAGATATTTATTGCAGTTTATTTATTTATTTATTATTATTAACAATTTATTTATTTATTATTATTATTTAATATAAATTCATATAAAATGATTTTATTTATAATCATATATATTTAATCCTTAAAAAAGTTATTATAATAAAAATTTATACAGTCCTAATATGATCTCAACCGGAACCCCCCATAAGGAGTAATTAATTATTAACAGTTTATTTATTTTAAAAAGTTATTTATTTATTAACAGTTTATTTATTTATTATAAATAATTATTATAAATTTATTCAATAATTAATAAATAATCATGATAAATTTATTTATTATATTAATAGTCTTAATTTTTAATAATATATAATAGATAATAAATAATATATAATATATAATAAATAATAAATAATTATAAAATAATTTTTATAAATAAAAAGTTAAATTATAATTATATTTAATAGATAACAAATACATTTAAATATAATATGTATTATAACATTTATAAAAATAAAACTCCTAATAATATAAATTATATAATATATTTATAATAAATATAAAATTAAAGTATTTATATATATATAAAATATATATGATATGAAAAAATATAAAAACTATTATTAATTCTTTATAGTATTAATATTAATATTAATATTTAATATTATTAATAGTCTATATAATATAATAATTAATAGTGATTATTCCATAAAAAATAATTATATAAAATTAATACATATTATATAAATTTATATTTATAGATAATTTATTTATTTATTTAATCCTTATTATATAAAATATTTTAAATATATATATAAACTATTTAATATTAAAATAGATTTATAATTATGATATAATTTATTTATTATTATATTATTTAATTTGATTATTTAATCCTGATATTTAAATATTATAATTATTTATCATAAAGAATAATAAATTTTAATTTTTATAATATATAATATTTATTATATTTAAGATATATTATTATATTATATTTAATATATAAAATTATATATTAAGAAGTAATATTATTAATACTTTTTATTAAATAATTATTAAACTTTTAAGAAATATATAATTAATAATACTATTAATAAAATCATATAAATATTTTATATATTTATAATATTTGTATTTTATTATATTATAGGAGTATATTATATTATATTAATAATTATCGAAATATATTTAAATTACTAATTTATTTATTTAATATTAGTTTTTTTAATATTAATATTTTTTATCTCATATAATTTTTAAGATATAAATATATTGATAACCCCCTTTATCTTTATCTTTATCTTTATCTTTATTTTTATTTTTATTTTTATTTTTATTTTTATGAAGAATAAATATTAATATAAATATTTTATAAATATATGTTAATAGATAATATTATTTATTATATTTAAGATATATTATATTATATTATATTACGGATGATGTAGGATTTGAACCTACGTAGCCAATAAAGACTAATGATAGCTCAAATATCACACTTTAAACCACTCAGTCAACCATCCTTATAAGAATATACTATTGTTATTATTACATCCTAATACAAATAAAACTATTGTTATTATTATATTTGTTAATAATAAATAGTACCTATATAAAAATTATTATTATTGTAATGTAATATTACTCCTATTTATGAAATATATATAAATTTATATTTAGTCCTAATATCAATAAAAAAATCTATAAAAAAAGTAATTATAAATAATAATTATTTAATATGAATTAATAATAAAAATATAATATTAATTTATTAATTATATAAATAATATTCTTTTTTTTATATATTATTATATATTATTCATTATTATAATAAATATATCTTAAATTTAATTATATTTGTTATATTTTTTTATATATTTTAATATAATAAATTTATTAAATATATTTATATATATATATATTATATTATATTATATTATATTATATTATATTATATATATATTAATTAAATATAAAAAGAAAATATATATGATTTTTTTTTTAACTATTAATATAAAAATTATATAATATTTATATTAAGATAAGTTTATTACATTATTAAAGTTTATTATATTTAGTATCGGTCCCCATTGGGACCTCATAATGTAAATAAGGAGTCCCGTAAGAAGTTATTAATTTTATTTATATTATATTTATTTTATATAATTATTTTATTATAAATATATCTTTTATATAAGATAAATGAAGGAAATATAAATATTAATCCATTTAAGATAAATTAGTTATTATGAACAATTTATTTATTTATTTATAATACTTTTTTTATAATCCTTATATAATAATTATTATTAATAAATATTATATTATATTAATAAATATTTATTTATAAATAGTTAATATGAAGCGTATATTTTTAATATAGTATAATATATTAAAATATAGTATAAGATACAAATACATTTTTATTTTTATTTTTATTTTTTATTTTTATAAAAAAGTGGTAAAGTTACTTAATTAATTAATAATTTAATAATTATTAAAATAATAAATAATATAATAAAACTTAAATTATATTAAATTATTATTATATATAAATAATAAAATACATTATTTTTTTTAAGGGTTTTTATAATATTATAACTAAATAAGAATATTATTTTATTAATTAAATTAAATTAATGATGGATATTTTTATTATATTAATTTATAATATATAGTATATATTATACACCGAATAATAATAAGAATGAAACCATTAAACAGAATAAACCTGTAGCTTCTGATAAAGCAAAACCTAAAATAGCCATAGGGAATACTAGATCTTTAATTGAAGGGTTTCTTGAAACACCATTAATTAAAGCTGCGAATACGATAGCAATACCAATACCTGCTCCTAATAAACCAATTGTTGAGATACCTGCTCCAATATATTTAGCTGCTAATACTAATTGCATAATTTTATTTATTTAAATATTTAATTTAATATTATATTTTTATATATATATAATTTAGAATAATAATAATTCTCCTTATGGGAACTATATATAATTTATAGAAATATAAATTATAGAATAATTATATAATTTCATAGAATAATTTATTTTTATTATATGAATATATTAATATTACTTTTTTATTATTTTTAATACACTATATTATTTTTATATTTATTAATATATATATATATAGTTTTATTTATTTATTATTAATATTTTTATTATAAATATATATATAAATGTGTATAAGATTTATATATACATATAATTACTATATATATTACTTATAATAATTATATAATATTATTATATATAAAAACTACTTTTTTATAATTAATTGAAATATTAACTATTAATACCCAAATACATAAACAGTTAAACTTTTTATAAAATATTATTATATATAAATACTTTATAAAAATATAAAAAATAAAAATAAATAAGAAAGATATTATTTTTATAATAATATATTACTTTAAAATATAATACAATTATAATTATAATACTAAAATTATAAAATATGTTTATATTACTCTTTACGGAATTATATTAAATTTTATTTATTAAATAATAATTAATAAAAAAACAATAATTATATATAAAAATATAAAAAAAATAAATAGAATTATTTATTACCCAATTAATATTATTATTATTATTAATTTTATACCTTAAAAATATTATTATTCCTTATGGGACTATATATATAATAATAAATAAAATAAATTATTAAGAAAATATATAAAAATATAAATACATCTTAGATAAATAATTGAATAAATATATAAATATAAAGATAAATATATAATTATAAAGTAATTTATTTAATTATATAAAATTATTTATATAAAAACTATTCTTATAAATTAATTAATTAATTAATTAATTAAAGTGAAGACTATAAATTTATTAATTTACAGTTTTATTATAATTATTATATCCTATTAAAGAAATATTATTTAAATTATTATTAATTCTTTGAAATATTATTTTTTATAAAGAAATAAATAAATAAATAAATAACTCCTTATGGAGGTCCCGGCTGGAGCCGGGACTAAATAAATAAATATATTTTGGATTGATTTGTGCTAACCGATAATTTATTTTATTAATCTTATTAATTATTATTTTTGATTATTGATTTTTTATTATTATTATTATTATTAGAAAGGAATATTATAGGTAGGGGGGGGGGGGTCCCAATAATTATTAATAAAGAATTATTATTGATGGGACCCCAAATATCTTCTTATTTATAATATATTATACTATATATTTAGTATTTTATATCTATACTTATTAAAATATATATTTATATATACCCATTACCATATTAATATAAATATTAATATTTATATTTATCTTTATCTTTATATTTTTATTTTTATTTATATTTATATTTACCTTATCTTAAAATTATAAATTATATTAAAAATTTATATAATAAATAATTATTTTTTTATAAATAAATATATATATAAAATTTTTATAATATTAAATAAATAGGAGTTATATTAATATTATATAATTAATAGATAATAGTATTATATAATTAATTAAAATAAAGATAATTATTACAATAGTTTATATTTTTATATAAATGATTATTATTGTTTTTTTATTAATTTACTATATTTAATATATATATAATATTTATATATATTTAATAGTCTTATAAATCATATTTTTAATATATAAATTTATGATATGGTATTATTATCTAATATATTATTTTTAACAATTATAAGTATTATTTATATTAAATTATATATATAATAAAATATTCTTTAAATTATTATTATTATTATATATAAAACTATTATTTCTAATAATTATTATAAATATAATAAAACTATATATATATTTATTTATATATTTATATATATATATATGTATATTAAAGAACTTTTTATTAATATTTTTTATGAAATTTATTTAATATAATCTTATTTTATTTAATAAATCTATTAATATATTTAATATATTTATAACAGTAATAAATTTATTCTTTTTTATTATTATAATAACTTAAATATTATTAATTATTATTATTTATTTAAAATCTTAATATAACTTTTTATTATTTATTTATTAATTAATATTTTAAAGAGAGAGAAAATAATTAATACTTATATTATACCCTTAATTTATATTATTAAGTGTTAACAAATACATTCTAATAAAATTATTAGGATGGGTTTGTTATATGTAATCATTATAATATATTTTTATACAAAAGAAATATTATTTAACTTCTTTTTATATATATATTTATTAATAATTATATAACAATTAAAATATAAGATTTTTATCTTTTTTTAGATTATTAATTTATAATTTTATAATAATAAATTTTTATATAAATTATATATTATTAATTATTTATTATATTAATGTGGGGGTCCCAATTATTATTTTTAATAATAATTTATTAAGGGACCCGGATTTCTTCTTGTTCTTATTTATTATATTATATATTTTATTTTTATTTTTAATTTATATTTATTATTATATAATTTATTATATTGTTTATACCTTTATCTTTATTATTAATTTTATTATTTCCTTATTATTTATTTATTGATTATATTATTAAATTTATATTATGTAAGCTTTTAATATATTTATTAGTTTAGTTTCTTATCACCCACCCCCTCCCCCTATAAAATTTAATTTATTACTTATATATTTTTTATATATTCTAAAAAAGTATATTAATATCAATATTATTATTATTATTCTTAAATATATTATTATTTAGTCTTAATTAATATAAATATTACATAAGAATTAATAATTTAATTTGTTATTATTAATGATAATTTATAAATATATTTATCTTTCTAATATTTAATAAAAATAAAAAAGTAAAATTATAATATTTTTATAATTAATAATAAAAATACGATACAAACTTATTTTTATCTTCATTACCTTCAATTATAATATTTATTTTTTGTTTAAAATATATATATATGAAAAAATAGTATAATAAATAAGAATGAATTAATTAATTAATGGTTTAATAAAATATGGGGTACATAATAACAATAATTATTATCATAAATATTGTTATTATTATTATTATTGTGTTTATTATATATAATAATATAAACTATTATAATAATATTATTCTTAATAATTATTTAAATAATATTATATAATTAAATAAAATTAGATTACAACTATTATTTTATTAAATAATTTAATATATATATATATATATAAATATTAAATAAAAAGAATAAAAATATTAAAATAAATATTATAATAAGTTATAAACAAAAGGATATCTGGGGTCCCATCAATAATAATTCTTTATTAATAATTATTGGGACCCCCTCCATTAAATATAATAATAATATTCTTAGTTATATTATATTATATTATATTATATTAATATTATATTACACTTACCTAATTATTTATATAATATTTATATTTAATTATTAATTAAATAAATTACAAAAGAAATAATTAATAATATACATTTTATAAATTTTATATTCTATTAATTTTAAATATATTTTAATTTAATATTATATTCTCTTTATAAAATTTTATAATAATTTAATTTAAAAATGAATAAATAATAATTATATTTAGTTTCAAAAATAATATTTTTATATAAATATCTATGATTTTATTTTTTAATATTTATTTTAATTATATTTTATATAATTAATTGTAACTATAAATCTATTTTATCTTTGTATTTATTTAGTCCCGGCTCCAGCCGGGACCCCCATAAGGAGTATAATTATTATTTATATGGTGTTTATATTATATTATATTATAATTATATATATATTTTTATTTTATAAGTATATTATTAAAATTTATATTTATTAGTATGTATAATCATTTTTATTTTTTTTATATTTTTATAAATATGTTATAATATTAATTATCATTTAATGTAAGTATATTGCATCTTTTAAATATGAAGCTATTATAAAAAATACTAATTTCTATATAATTAATTATTTATGATTAATAAATATTCTTAAAAAATATTATTTATTAAAAATATTAATTAAATACTTTCTTTTTATTTTATCTTTATAATATATAAATATTATAATAAGATATATATTATATATATATTATATAATAACTACTATAATTATTTATATATAATAAAAAATTATATAACTCCTTACGGGGGTCCCGGCTGGAGCCGGGACTAAATATTAAATAATAATATAAAATAAGTAACATTAATAATATATTATATTAATCATACAATATAAATTTAAGATATAATTTAAGTTATGGAATTTGATAGGTATATCATAATCCTTTCCTTGTTATTAAATATAAAAAAGTATATAAAATATATTATTAAAATATTAAATAATATAATAACAATAATATCTATTAATAGATATTATCTAAAATAAAAGAATATTATTAAAAAAAAAGAATATGAAAATTCTTTTTGTATTATATAATTCCATATGTTTTATTATGACATATAGAATAATTATAATAGTAAGGATAATTAATTATTTAATGTATCCTTTAGGTTTACGTGCATTATGTATATTAATATATTTATTATAATAATAATAATCATAATTATCAATTTTAATATTATTGATATATTCAGATAATACTAAACCAAATACTCTATTATTTCAATTATATGATTTAATAAATAGATTAAATCTAAATTTAATATAATTAAATTGTTTATTATCATGTAAAGGTAAAAATTTATCAAAATAATAAATAAATTTTATTAATTCATCAAGAGTTCTGGTAAATAATTTAAAATCTTTTAATTTTCTATTACCAACTTTTTTAACATTAGAAATAGATAAATCAAAAGATTCTTGAATTAAATAAATTAATTCTTTACGTGTTTCAACTTGTGAAATAACATAACTAGGTCTTATATTTTTAAATAATAATGTATCTTTAGGATTATATATAGATGATAAAAAAGAACCATCTGCAGCTGTAAAACCAGCTAATCAATAATTATTTTTAATATCTATAATATTTTTAATAGGTAATTTATTATTAATTTTTAAATAATTATAATAAGGAATATGATTATTAATTTGATTAATTTTATAATCACTATATAATTTATTATAAATATTAAGAAAAATCTTTTCTTTAGCTAAATTAAGTTTAATATTAATAGAGAAAGCATTAACAAAATAAGGATTATCTTTTAAAGTATCTATTCATTTTTCTACTAAAATACTATTTTTAATTCTTTTATTAATAAAGATAGTATTTAATACATCATTAGCATGATTTAGAATTGTAATACCTCCAGGACCAATATAACCATCACCTTCAATTAACCCTGATAAATAATCATAAAATTCATTATTATTTAAATCTAATACTGTTTTAATATTTAATTTACCTTTATAATTAATATTATTAAATATATAATTATTAGGAATTATATTTAATATATCTAAATATTTTATATATTTATTAATTAAATATTTATCTATTAAATAAAAATTATTAGATAAATTAAGTTCAATATTAGATAGTTTATAATTTAAATTATTTATAATATTTTTTAATAATTCATTATATTTTAATGAAATATTATTATTATTATTATTATAATTATCTATTTCTATTTTTATTTTATTTAAAATATAAAAATAAAGATATAATAATTTATAATCTATAATATTTTTTGAATTTATTAATCTTTTATTAGATATAGGTGTACGTTGTTTATGATAGTTATATAATACATTATAATATATATCTAATAATAATAAAATTTTATTATTATCTCATTTAATAAAACATAGTATATTATTTATTAAAAATTTATATATATATTCATATTCTATAATTCAGTCTTTTTTTAATTGATTTTTATGAATATTATTAAAATAATTAATAATATAATTAATATACATTAATAAAATAGAATTTAAATTTTGTTTTTTCATTGTTTTATTTTTTAATTTTTATTTTATATTATTATTATTATTATATTTTTTTTTATATAATTTTTATTTTATAATTTAATGTAAGTATAATGTATCTTTTAAGTATGATGCTGTTAAGATAAGTCAAACATAAGATTGGATAATACCAATAGCGAATTCTAACATCATAATAGCTAAGATTATAGCTAAAGGTACAAAACCAAATACTAATGTAAATAAATTAATTAACATAAAATTAAATAGTAAACCACCTAAAATAATTATTAATAAATGACCAGCTAAGATATTAGAACCTAATCTTAAACCTAAAGAGATAGATCTAGCTAGATAAGATAATGTTTCAATAATAACTAATAAAGGTACTAATGGTAAAGGTGTTCCAGCAGGTACAAATAATGAAAAGAATAGTCAACCATGTTTATATAATCCTAAAATAGTATTACCTAATCAGATAATAACACTTAAAGAAATAATAAATACTAAATGTGCAGATAATGCAAATGAATAAGGAATCATACTAATTAAATTAGCAATAAAGATAAACATAAATAATGTAAAAATCATAGGAAAATATAAACCTCAATTTTTACCTCCAATTTGACCTTTAAGTATATTTATAATAGTATCATAAATAGCTTCTTGTGAAATTAATCATCTAGAACCAATAATTTTATTATTATTATTAGTTAATAGATATAATGTAATAATAACTAATAATACAATAATAGTATATAATGAAAATGTTGTTAAATTTAAACAACTTAAATCAATAAATGAAGATTGTAAACCAAATAATAGTCTAATTTCAAATTGATCTAATGGTGATGTAATATAAGTATTTAATAAATTAAACATAATGATATATTTTTTTATAAACTATAACTTATAAATAATTAATTATTAATAATTACCTTAATTAAATAATAAAATAAAATAAAATAAAATAAAATAATTATATTAATTAATTATTATATATATATATATATATATATTAATGATATATATAATATTTGTATTATAATACTTATTTATAATTTATCCTTATGGATATTATAAATAACTATAAATTTATTACCCTTTTTTTATATAAATTATATATAAAAAGAAGTAATAATAGTGATATTTATATAATATATATAAATTAGTCTTTATAAATATAAAAAAAAGTATATAATAATATATTAATTATATAAATTTTAATATATTATATAATATGTATTTCTTATTATTAATTATTTATTTATTTATTTATATAAATAAAATAATATATTAATATTATAATTTAGAAATAAATAATCTAGATACATATAATCTTAAAATTATAGGTAAAAAGAATTGTGAAAATAAAATTAATAATAGAATTATTAATAATAAACCATATGTTAATTGATTCATAAAATAAAATGGAACTAATTGTGGCATTTTTATATTTTTAATAAAGATAAGATAATAACAACATTTATTAAATAAAATTAATAATTTATATTACTATTATCTTTTTATAATAATATAAATAAAAATAAAATATATAAATTAAATAAAGATTAATATTATTTTAATAAAATGAATAAAATAATAAAAATAAACTATATCTGGGCCCGTTTAAATATTAATATTATATATAAATATTAATATTATATATAAATATAATGGGACCCCACCTTATCATATAATAATATATACTACTATATAATAATATAACATACTATATAATAATATAATATACTATATAATAAATATATCTTACTATATAATAATATATATATATAATAAATATAAAAAAGTAATAACTCCTTTCGGGGTTCCGGGTCCCGTACCGGGACCCATAACTCCTTATAAATAAATAAATATAAAATCTCTAATATAATATAATATAATATTTTGCAATTAATTAATAGTAGAATAATATATAGAGTTTTAATATGAAATGTGGATGGGTTATTTTTTTTATATTGTAAAGGATTTATATATAATAAATATTAATAATATTTAATAAATAGATTAAAAATTATTATAAATAACTGACATTATATAAATATTAATCTCTTTTGGAAACTTTATATTTATATAATAAATAATTATATGTAAGAAAGTATATATATATATATTACCTTCAATTAATTAATTAATTAATTAATTAATTAATTGGAGTAGGGAGGGACTAAATAAATAAATATATATATATATGTTTTATATCTTTTTTTTTATAAAGAATATTATTATTTTCTTCTTTAATTTATTATGAGAAGAAGTATTAATTATATATTATATATATATTATAATAAATAATTAAGATTGTACAGCTGGTGTATTAAATGAATGTACAGCTGGTGGAGAAGTTAATAAGAATTCAATAGATGAAGATTTAACTGTATTTAAATTAAAGATTATATTAGATTCAATAAAATCAGGTGTTTTAGAATAAATAACTGATTTATTAGTAACTTTATTATTTAATCCATTAACTAATTGATCATATAAAATATAGATAAATAAGAATAATGATAATAGTGCAATGAATGAACCAATAGAAGCTACATAATTTCATCCTGCGAAAGCGTCAGGATAATCAGGAATTCTTCTAGGCATACCATTAATACCTAAGAAATGCATTGGAAAGAAAATAACATTAGCCCCAATGAAGATTAATCAGAATTGAATTTGAGCTAATTTTTCGTTATAATTTAAACCTAAAATTTGAGGACTTCAATAATAGTATCCTGCAAATAATGAGAAAATAGCTCCCATAGATAATACATAATGAAAATGTCCAACAACATAATAAGTCTATAAATAATAAAAATATATATATATATTTAATATTTTTATTGGGTATTAACTTATATTTACATATAAGATTGGACTATCTCTTAATTTATATATTTATTAAAATATATTTTGATTATTCACGTTTAGTCTCTACAATAATTTAATATATAAATAAATATATATTAAAATATCACGGGATTGTCTTACATATTATAATATTAATAAGAGTTTCCCCGTTAGCTATATATATATATATATAATATTATAATAATAATAATATATAAAATATATAACCAATAATAATATAATAATATTAATATGATAAATAAATATATTAATATAGACTATATATAAATATAAATAAATAACTAACTAACTCCTTTCGGGAGTTCTCCTTAAAATAAATAACTCCTTATTTATAGTATTGAACCGAAACTAAATTAATTTATTTATATAATTAATTAATTAATTAATTAATTAATTAAGTCTTAAAAGGAAATAATTAAATAAAAAGTTATAAATATTTACCTTTAATAAATAAATAAATAAATAACTAACTAACTCCTTTCGGGGTTCCGGGTCCCGTACCGAGACCCAAAACTCCTTTCTCCTTAAAATAGATAAATTCATCTTTACCTCAAAAATATTATTATTATCTGTTTATAATAGAAAAAGTATCTATTTGGAAAAGAAATAATATCATAAAAAAAGATAAGAGAATAGTTTATATTTATAATTGTATTTAATAAATATTATTATATTATTATTTTTATGAATTTTATACACGACACTTATTTATTTTTTATATATATATATCGTGGAAAGCTACATCTAATGATGCGTTAGCTAAAGCTACACCTGTTAAACCACCTATAGTAAATAAGAATAAGAATGCAATTGCATATAACATAGGTAGTGCTAATCTAATTGAACCACCATATACTAGAGCCCTTTAATTTAACTTTAAAACATTTCAGTTTCAATTAATAAAATAATTTTAATTAATTTATATAATATTATTTTATTTTTAATTTTTATAATATTATCTAGCTAGTTAAATTTTATATTATAATTTATAAAAAATTATAATATCCTCAATTAAGAGGTCGAATATTAATATTAATTATTAATACTTAAAACAAAATTATTGTTTTAAAATCATTACTGATCTCATTGGATTATACCTTATGTTATCATATAATATATATATATATTACTTAGATAACCAGAGGCGTCTAATCTCTACGCTTTTACATATTAATTTCTTGAATATGATTTAGTTCGACGGTTGTCATATAATTATTACTTATTCTAATTATATGATTTTCCTCGAATTTGCCTCTCTATATTTCAAAAAGTAAATAATAAATTAATAAATTAATTAATCATATTATATTTTTTGTCATAATATAATATCAAATTTATATCTTATAGAAGGTAAAATATATTTATAAATTATAGGAAATAATCTTTTAACAGATTCTACTCTTATATAAATAAGATATTGATTTCTAGATTTATGTAATAGACAATTTAAATTAAATTTAATTTTTAAAATATTTATAATAAAAATTAATTCTTTAATTAGAAAAGATTGTAAATTTAAATATAAACCTCCACCTTTTACAAATAAACCATCACATATAATTATATGAGCTAAAGATTCATAATTTAATAAATCATATAAATTATTAGGTACAATTTTTACTCTACCATTATAAAATATATGTTTTAAAATAGTAAAACATGGTAATGATCTAGTATAAAATTCTAATTGATTATATGATTTACCTTTAACTTTAGCAATTTTAATTTTAGGATAACTTATACAATAATGTGATAATAATATAAATACATATATTAAATATTCACTATGAATTATTGATTGTTTTAATCTAAATCTACAATTAATTTCTATAATTGTTTTTTTATCTAAATTTTTTTTAGATATATAATCAATTCAACCATCTGTTAATAAAATACCTGTTATAATATATAAAATATTATTAGGAATACCTACTATATGTTTTACAATATTAGTATATATAGATATACCAACACAAGATTCTAAATTATAACCATATATTACTAATTCTTTATTAATATTATTTGGTTGAATATAATTTCTATTTGATCTTGGATAAATATCATATAAATTACTTTTATAAATATCTCCTTTGGGGTCGGCCCCCCCACGGGGCGGCCCGACTAATATAATTATATTATTATTATTTAAATATGTTTTTATTATGTTATTATTATTTATTTTTTGAAAATTTCTGATCAACTTTTTTTTATCCTTGCTAAAGGGATTTATTAATCATGAGAAAATTTTAATTCCTGTTGGAATTGCAATAATCATTAGTGCGGATAGGAAATATGCTCTAAGATCCGCATCTAATCCTACAATATACATATGATGTGATCATACTAAGAATCCTAATAATCCAATTGAAGCCATAGCATATACCATTGAAATTTCACCAAATACTGGTTTTTTAGAATATGTTGATACTACATGTGAAATAATACCAAATCCTGGAATAATTAAAATATATACTTCTGGATGACCAAAGAATCCAAACTCATATAAAATATAAATATTTCACTTACAATATATTTTATTTATTATTTAATAATAATAACCAATTTATATATATATTTATTTAATAAAAAAAATATATATATATATTGAGAGTTCCGACTGTACATTAACCTTATAATATATATATATATATATATATATTATTAAAGCCACCGATAAAGCAGTCTGTAGCGATCACTTAATTAACCGACGGTCTTGATCCTAAAGAAGATTATTAACCGTACTATCAGTGTCGCCTTTATATACTTTATATTATAATAATTATTATTAATATAAACTTATTATATTATATAATTTAATATAATAATAATAAGATAATAATCAATAAAAATTACATTTTGTAATTTTTACGTTATATATATAAATTAAGTATATATATAATTATAATATATAAAAACTAAAATATAACATATTCTTTATATTTATTATATATATATCTTTAAGATAAATAAATACTATTATTTAATTATTGTCCATATATAATTAAATAGATGAACTATTAATAAATAAAAAGTTTCAAATAATAAAAGATATAAAACTATATAAAAAATATTATATAAATATTATTATTATTTCTTTAATAAATAAAGAATAATAAAATAATATATATTTATATATAAATTTACATTTAATTATATTTTTTATTTCTCTTTACATAATAAATTTATTTTTTTTATAAATTATAATAAATTCTTTTTATTTCTCCATTTGGGGTTCCGGCTTCCGTGCCGGGCACCGGAACTAATAATATCTAATATTTTTATTAAATTAACTTTTCTAATATTTTTTTATAAATTATCATTTATAGCTATATTAATAAAATTTAATCAATCTTTATAGATTAATAATTTATAACTTCTTAAAGGATATTTATCAAAATATAATTTTAATTTAGAACAAGCTTCTAAACTACTAATACGTAAAACATAAAGATTATCTTTAGAATGATTATTAATACCACCAGATTTAATATTAATTATATTTTGTAATAATAATAATAATATATCAAAAACAATTTTATTAGCTAAATATTTTTGAGTAATAATATAACTTAGACGATAAAAAGATTGAGTTTTACCTGCATAAAAACAACCTTCACCATCCGTAAATCCTGCTAATCAAGCATTATTTAATTTAGGTATTTTACATTTATTAATTAATTTAATAATAAGTTTATTATTTTTTAATAATTTTATATTTATATTAGAAATAAATATTTCTAATTTTATATATCTTACAGGTAATACTAGATTACCATTAAATAAATGAATTAATAATAAAATATCTGTTTCATTATATACTACTCATCTATAAGTATTTAATTTTTTTGAATGATATAGTACATTACCAAATGTTATATTATCTTTAATATAATTTAATAGATTTAAATCTTTATTATTAGAAAGAATAATAGCATATAATTGTTTATTTTTAGGAATAAGTAAACAACCATCAGCTTCAAAAAAACCAATAAATCATTCTAAAAATTCTTTAGATGGTAATTTATTATTAGGTTTAACTTTTTTAAATTCTTTATAAAATTTATCAAAATTAAAATTATTATTATCTCATTCTCAATTATATTTATTAATGTCATTATTTGTTAAATCTAATAATGATTTTATAGTATCTTTAGAAGTTTCTAATTTTATTGATAGTTTATCTTTATTATTTATAGATGAAGATAATAATAATAGATGATTATTAGATAATAATATTGTTAATTTTATTATTATTATGATATAAGAATCATTATTTAATAATAATAATATTATTGGTAAGAAATTTAAAATAACATTATTTATTATGTAGTCTTTGAAAAATAAATGCTCGTATAAGATTGGGTCACCACCTCCTGCTACTTCGAAGAATGAAGTATTGAAGTTTCTATCTAATAATAACATTGTAATACCTGCAGATAATACAGGTAATGATAATAATAATAAGAACGCTGTAATGAAAATAGATCATACAAATAATGGTAATTTATGCATTGTCATACCATTTGTTCTCATATTTAATGTTGTTACAATGAAATTAATAGCACCTAATAATGATGAAATTGATGTTAAATGTAATGCAAAAATTGCTAAATCTACACTAGGTCCAGAATGTGCTTGAATAGATGATAATGGTGGATATACAGTTCATCCTGTACCAGCACCTGATTCTACTAAAGTTGATGTAACTAAACATACTAATCCCATAGGTAATACTCAAAAAGCAATGTTATTAATTCTTGGAAATGCTGTATCTGTTGCTCCAATTATTAATGGTAATAAATAGTTCATTTTTATTATAATCTTTCAATTATATTTGGACTATATCTTCAACCCATTATAATATAATAAAATAAAATATAATGGGTGCAACACGTGTAGTCTCTGAGGATCCTACGTAATAATTAAATATATATTACCCCCTCTCCCAATAATACTAAATATAATATATTGAAAGAAAAAGTATATATAAATTTATATATATATATCTTAATATATATACCTATTATTATTTGGTTTCCTGCGGATTGTCCATACTTATCCCTAACCTTTTATATTATATATAGTAAGGATAAATTATTTATAATAATTTTTAATATTATAGTACATTCATAACTTAATTGAATTTTCCACAATATTATATTATAACTTTAGGATTTTCCCGCATATAGTGTTGTAATAATAATATATTTTACAATATATTACGGCAACTTATTAATAATTTCGTTACATCTTTATATTACGAAATTATTGACTCGTTATTATTAACGAGTTCGGAGGAAAGAAAGTAATAATAAAAACCATGAAATAGAAAATATATTATTAATTTTCTAAATATGTATTTTTTAAATGAAATCAAGTAAATGTAGTTCTAGTTTTATTATAATTTTTACGTAAATTTAGACCTAATTCTCAACTACCATTAAGTTTTATACTTTGACCTTCATTATAAATTAAAATAACTAATCTAGATCAATCTAAAAAATCTAAATGTTTAGATGATAATAAAGAATATTTATTAAAGTATTTTATAACTTTAATATTTTTATATAGATTAGCTACTATTACTTTATAACTATAATATAGTTTATATGTATTTTTTAAAGAAGGTTGTAAATTTAAATTACGTTCTCTACTATATAAATTAACATTAAAATATAGTGCAATTATAGACATAATATTAAAATATGATAAATTAATATTATTATTATTTTTAGAATAAGTTTGTTTTAATTCTAAACAATAATAAGGCATTGCTCTACTAGAACGATTCTTACCATTCCTTAAATTAATAGAAAAATTACCATCCGCATCAGTCATACCAGCTAATCAAGCGTTTGAATCAATATCTGATGTATCTAATGGTTTAATTTTAATATTATCTATATTTTTTAATTTATTATTTAGTCTCGGCCCCAGATGGGACCCCGGAGGAGTCCCATAAGGTGAATTTTTTATTGAATTAATATAATTATTTATAAATTCAACACTTCTTACAAATGCTTCATATTTAGGTGTTCTTATATATCCATTAATAATGTTTAATAATGTATATACACCTTTTAAATCATGAATAAGTCATAATACATAATTACGATTAATTTTTTTATATACTTTACCACATTTAATTAAATTACATAAATAATTAGCTAATTCGAAATCTTCTAATTTAAATACTAGAATAATTATAGGTCTATATTTTTGTTTACTTTTTGAAAATGAATCTTGAACTAGAATAGTCCCATCACCTTCAATTAATCCAGCTAAATAAGATCCTAAATTATTATAATTTAATTTTAGATTAAAAGTATTATATTCTTTATTTTTTATTATTTGATTATTATTATTACTTTCATATCTTTTATGTTTACCAAAACCTCCAATTAATGCAGGCATTACTAAAAAGAAAATTATTAATACAGCATGACCAACTACTAAAAATGAAATAGCAAATTAACCTATGTTGCCACGTGTTAAAGAGCCTTTCCCAAACCGTACGTGATAGTTTCCCATCATACGGCTTTCCATATTGAGTATCATTAATAATAGATTTTATATACCAGGTCCTATATTTTTAAATTTATTTTTATGTGTTTTAATATGACATTGTTTACATAATGGAATTTGTTTTCTGTTTATGGTAATTATTCTACCTAGAATATAATCTTTAAGTGCTTTTAATATACCTCTATGTAATTGTTTAACATGATGTATTTCTACATCAATAGTTGAATTACAAATACTACAAGGTTTATTAAAATTAGCTTTAGCTGTAGGTAATATATATTTAATTGAATCGATATAATCAAAAGGATCAGTTACTTTAGCTTCTGATATATATATAAATATACCATGATTTTCAATTTTTTTGATATTATCAAAAGTATTTCTTGGAAAATTGGCAATTAATTTATCATTTTCAATAATATTTAAATTATAACCAAATTTTTTAATAGTTTTACTTATTGTTTTTAATCTATATTTACTAGCTAAAGTTAATACACATGAATAATATAATACGTAATAGATTCTTTCTCTTAATCTTTTATAATTAGTAGCTAATTTATAATAATTTAAGATACCTCTACCTAACGCTTTATAATTATTAATAATTGTTCTAGGTTCTTCATATAGTCATCTACCTACTCTTGTAGGCACTCCTATTCTACCATTTTTATTATGCTTACAATATCCATTAGTAGCTAATTTATTGATAATATCTCTAATTGGTGCATTAATAATAGGTCTAGTTGTATTTCTACTTCTAATAAGTTTACCTCTAATTAGTTTAGTAACTGTAGGTATTCTTTTTAAAGGTGTAATTGAAATATTATAACCTAAAAATCTTGCTGGTAGTTCAGTTGCACAAGTAATTAAAGTTTTTTCTTCATTTATAGTTAAACCTAATGAATTTAAAAAATTGTTTAAATCTCTTTTGATTATTTTACAATCATTTTTTGAACCTAATACCCCAATTAAAATATCATCTGCATATCTAACGTATTTTATTCTATTGAAATTAGGATCATTATAAATAAATAGTGGGCCTTTAGCTCTTTCTTTATGTAATTTTAATCTTGTCGAAAATATTTTAGCTTTTGCAATTATTCTTGATAATTTTTTATATGTAGGATGTTGTTTTTTAACTTTACCTTTATTATATAAATTAATATAATCTTCTAATCAATTATCTACCAATGTTATTACAATATTACATAAGATAGGACTAATTAATGATCCTTGAGGTAAACCTAATATAGGTTTATGATAAGTTCCTTTCTCATCAATATAACCAGCTCTTAATAATTTATATACTAAATCAATAAAACCTTTATCTGAAATATATCTTTTTAATTCTTTAATAATTAAATCATGAGAAATTGTATCAAAACATTTTTTTAAGTCTACTTCAATAAATCAATTACTTCCACCAAATATATTTCTAACTTCTCAAATTGCTGTTTGACAACTTATATTCTTTCTAAAACCATGTGAATGTGTTGATATCTTTTTATCAAAAATTGTATCTAAAATTATTCTTATAACTTCTTGTACAATTTTATCTCTTGGATTACCTACACTTAAAGGTCTTATACCACCTTTAGGTTTAGGAATATTAACTATTCTCATGGGTTTAAATTTGAATTTACCTGTTCCTAATTCATTTGATAATTTATTTAAATATATTATATTTATACCATCTAATGTTTCTAATGTTGTACCTGGAGTTATATTACCAGGTTTACTCTTAATTCTATTATATGCTAATATTAATATATCTACGTTTTTTATAATACTTAATAAATTATTATTTATATTTTCCTCATTTATATTATCTATTACTAATTTATCAAATTCTAACAAGTCCGAAGTACTTGTATCTTTTGATAACTCAATATTGGTATCCTTCCCTATTTTTAAATTATTATTTACTGAATAGTATCTAACTTGATTTAAAAATCTCATTTTTATTTGAGTATTCGGTACTACTATACCTCTGTCAACTCAAGAGTTTCCTCTTTCAGTTGATCCCTCACTTTTCGTATTTCCTTTTGTGTTATTTAGGTCCTTCATCTTTTTCACACTGCCTGTGCTATCTAAAACAATGAATCATAATCTGATTACCTCAACGTAAAATAATCAAACTTGTTTTACTATATCCAAATGATAAGAGGAAATTGTAATCCTGAGAAAGACTTCTAAGAAGTTCGTTAACCTAACCATGTAACACTTAACTCCACCTACACTAATCATAGGTGTTTTATGACATGCTATTGTCCCCGTAAAGTTAGCCCCTACTGAGTTAATCATATGTTTTAAGTATCTATTGATGATTCATAATACTAATGCTAGACGCATCAACGAAATATACGCACTGAGAGGCGCACCATTGAATAATTGAGAATTTCCTTGTAAATATTGTGAACCAGGTGCAGCTAATTCTAATCTAATGATTAAAGACATTGCTGTTCCTGCCATACCACTAAAAATAGCTAACATAAAATATAATACTGCAATATCTTTTGCATTTGTTGAATATAATCATCTTTGTACCATTTTTACATAATTTTTTTATATTAATTTTATTAAAATTATTAATAAATTAAGAACTCCTTTTGGGGTTCCTCCCTATAAATATCTTATAAAGATATTCACTAAATAAAGAAATTATTATTAATAATATTATAGTTATAACTTTAAACAATATATTTATAACCTTATAAATAAATAAAAATATAAGGTAATAGTAATAATAATAAAATAATAAAATAAAGAATATTTTATATTTATTATAACAAATACATATTAATAAATAATTAAAATGAATTGTTATATACTTTTTTATTTATTATATATAAACGTATCATAGTTTATATTATAAATATTTATAATTATTAAAAGAAAGAATAAATATTATTTATAAATCTTATTATTATACATACTACTTATAGATATTATTATTATACATACTCTATGATTATACATTAATATATTATTATTTTTCATATATAATGAAAAACTCTTATTATTAATTTTATTAATTGCGGTATAGATATTAATTAATTAATATATATTATAAATTATAATAATAAAATAATATTTATATACTTTATATAATATAATATATATATTACTCCTTATATTCCCCTTGTCGGGTTGGTTCACACCTTTATATTATATTCACTCCTTAGGGGGTACCAAATGACCCATCCTCCCTTGTGGGATTGGTTCACACCTTTATGTTCACTTAATAATAATATATATAAATATAATTATAATAATTATTATATTAAAAAGAAGAATAGATAATAAAGAAAGTAAAATTAAAATTATAAAAATTTATCAGATAGGATAGACTCGAACTAACTAGGTCTTTCTCCCAAAGAAAGCGCCTGACCTTTTGGCTTCTATCTGTATTAATATATAAAATATATTCTATATATAATTCATTATTTATTTAATAATAAAATATTTATATTAATGTATAATAATTAATAAAATATAACTATATATATATAAAACAAATATTATTCAATAATAAATTTAATATATATTATATTATATCTAAATCAAAGAGGTAATAAAAAAGGGTTAGGACCTATATATATATATATTTATTAGATATTTATATAAAATATAAATTATTTATTAAAATAAAATAACTTTATTTTTATTATTTTATTAATTTTTATTAATATTTATTATATGAATATTATATTATAATTAAGCATATTTCTGTATAATAATATAACTATATATATAAAATATATATAATAATATATTTATTAAGATTTATTTTCAATTTATTTATTTATATTAATTACTTTATTATATATTTATATAATGTATATACATATTATAAATGAATTATCATTAATCTTATTATAATAATAATAATTATTATTTTTTTTATGATTTTTATTATAATAATAATATAAATTATATAATATAATTTATATATTTATGACTTTCCTATTAATAATATAAATATTACATATAATTATTAATTAGTCTCGACACCATGACCCCCACTTAAATAAGAAGTCCCATAAAGAGATTATTTAATAAATAAATATACCCAATTATTAAATTAATTTTATTAAATACTTTATATATTTTTTATTTATAATATTATATTACTCCTATTAATAATTAAATAATATTAAATATAAGAATCATAAATTAATATAAATTTTATATTAAAATAGTTTATATAATGATTATTTAGTTCTCGGCCCCAGGATCTCCCCCCTTAAACAAGGTGTTCCGTAAGGAGTAATATTTATAAAATATATATATATATATTTTTATTATCTTTTTTATTATATAATATAATATATACTTTATATTTTATTTATTTTTTATAATATTTTTATCATTGTATTATAATTTATATATTAATATTTAGCAATAATACGATTTGAACGTATATAATTAGGTCATGACCCTAAAATGTTAACCAATTACATCATATTGCATTGATATATATATATTATACATTATATATAATTAATAAAATAAAATATATATAAATAAATATTAATAAAAATATAATAAATTTATATTAAATAAGAATAATATTAATACTAATACTAAATACAGATATTAATATATATAAATATATATAAAATTTATCCTTTATATTATTAAATATATAAAATAATAAATATTATAATATACTCCTATAATATAATATATTATAATTAAAAATATTATAAATATAGTATTAAATATAATATCTTATAATATAATAGAATATAGCATAGTATAGCGATCACAAACCCATATAAATCAAATATGAATTTGTATTGCGTAATTATTATTATTTATTAATAATAATTATATAATATATATACTTAATATATAAAATATATATAAATAATAAATATAAAAAAATATATATTAATATAATTCCTATTATAATAGATATAAATATATTGAGGGCATCTCCCCATAAAAATAATTATATTATATTACTTATAAACATATATGATATTTAATTTATTTTATCTAATAAATTAATACAAAAAAAACGAAAATTATTATAATTAATATTATAACATAAAAGAATATAATATTATATTTGAAAATATATAATATAATATAATATAATATAATACTCAATAAAAGCAATATTTATTAAATATTTAATAGTATAGTATAATATAATATACTCCTATAATATAATATACTCCTATAATATAACAGTTATAAAATACATATTACATAAATAATAAAAATGAGTTTATTAAATTAATAAAATTTAAATTATTTTATAAAATACATTTATATTTATATTTATATTTAGATTTAGATTTAGATTTATTATTAAGTCACAGTCCCAGTTAGAAATCCGTAAAAATAAATTATTTAATTATATTTATTATTTTATAAATTTAAGAATATTAATTATTTTTAGAATATTTTTTTTATATTTATTTTAGGTAAATAATTATTTAGATATTTATTATAATTAAGGTAGGGGGTCCCTATTATTATTAACAATAATTATTATTTAAGGGACCCCAGATATCTTCTTATTTATTTATATATATATATTATATATATACTTTTTTATAATATTTATTATATATCATATTATAAACTTATTATTTAATATTATCCTTAATATATTATTTATTATATTACTCCTTCGACGGACTATTAATAATATAATATAATATTATATACTCCTATAATATAATTAAATTTATTATATATTATATTAATATTACTTAATATTTTTTATATTTATTTTATTTTTTTTATAGAGTATATGAAGTAATAAATTCCTTTTATTAATTATCTCCTTTCGGTATTTTTATTATATTTTATTAATAATAAATTATTAATTATCAAGGAGATAATAATTTAATTCGGATCGGAACTTAATTAATTAATAATAGAAGAATTATATTAATGAATATATTTATTATATTTTCCAATTAATATGAATAGCGGCCACAAACCCATCTTTAAATAAAGATGGGTTTGTGACGCGGGGTTATTATTTTTAAATAACTTTATATTTATTTATATATATATTATTATATTTTTTTATATATTATTATATTTAGGTAGGGGTCCCATTATTATTATAAAGAATTATTATTTAAGGGACCCCAGATATCTTCTTGTTTATAATTTATTATTAAAATTAAATAATTAATAAAACTTATCTTTAATAACATTTTTATAATATAAAATAATATAATATACTCCTATAATATAATATTTAATATAATATATTATATTCTTTATAAAATAATTATAATATTTATATTTTATCTATTTATTATTAATATAATTAATTAATACTTATAATTATTTATAATTATACATATAATTAAAATTATAATATTATTAATTATACTTAAATTAATATTAATCTTTATTATTTTTATAATACTGTAAAGAGTATTATTAATATTTATTACTTTATAATCATTTATTAATTATATTAATATTAATATTAACATTAATATTAATATTAATAATTATCATTGATAACATAAACTTTATAATTTAATATATATATTCTTGATTATTTATTAAATATATATAAAAAAGGTTAAATAAATAATAAAAGCTGAATTTATAACATATATATAAATATTATTATATATATTTATTTAATATATTATAATAATAAATATAATATACTCATATAATATAATATAAATATAATATACCATTTAAAATATTTTTATCATTATATTCTAATATTATTTTTTATAAAATAAAATAAATAACACCTTAAAATTAATAAATTAATTAATAAGAGTATATTTTTATTAATAATTATTAATAATTTATTATTAATAAAATAAGTAACGAAAATAATTTATATTAAAATTACCTAATATTAGTATAAAATTTATTAATATTTAATAATTTACGTTTCATATAAATATTAAAGTAATATAATATTATATAATATACTCCTATAATATAATATAGTATAGTATAATAACCACAATCCAGCTTTATATAATAATATAAAGCTGGATTATTAAATTAACAGTATAATTATATAATTATTAAATCATAGATTAATAGATAAATAAAAAAAAAAGATCATAGAATCATAAAGTATAATTAATTAATTAATTAATAATTCATATCAGGATTAAAATTATTATTATTTTATTAAATTTATATATATATTCATATAAAGAAAAGAAATATATAAATATTATTATTTTTAATATATAAAATATATATTTATCCTTTTATTTATTATCATTATAATTAATATTTATAATATATATATATACATATATATAATATTTTTATTATATTTATTATTAAAAAACTATTAAATAATTATAATATTATTTTTTATTTAATATTATTATTATTTTTGATAAAATTTTTTATATTTATTATTAATTCATACGACACGAAGCCATCGAAGATGGATTTGTGTTCGTGGGAAACTTATATATTTATTTTTATATTATTTTTAATTATAATATATTTTATATATTACTTATTAATTTTATTATATTAATGTGGGGGTCCCAATTATTATTTTTAATAATAATTTATTAAGGGACCCAGATTTCTTCTTGTTTTCATTTATTATATTCTTTATTTAGTTTTTATTTATTATTTATATTTATTCTTATTTAATTTATTATATTGTTTATACTTTTAATTATATTATTAATTTTATTATACTATTATATTTTATATTGATTATATTATATAATTTTATATTTTATGTAAGCTTTTAATATATTTATTAGTTTAGTTTCTTATCACCCACCCCCTCCCCCTATAAAATTTAATTTATTACTTATATATTTATTTCTCAAATATTAAATTAATATAAATGAATAATTTATTAATCAATTAATGAATAATAAAATAATATAATAATATCTTTATATAATAATTATTAATAAATATATATATATATATATATTAATTTACTAATTAAAACTATTATTTATAATTTATATTTAATATATTAAATGTTATATTATTATTTTGTACCGGCCCAGCCATTCGTAACCCTGTAAGGAGTGAACACCTTTATTATATAAAGGTGTGAACAGGGAGGAGTTCGGGGCCCGGCTATGGGAGCCAATTGGAACCCCGATAGAAGTATAATTATATAATATCCTATATTTCTACTATTTATACTTTTTATTTATTTAGCCCCGGCATCAACCATTAAGGACCCCATAAATAAGGAGTTATTTATTTATTATTATATTAAAGATTATAATTATTATATTAATTACTCCTTATGGGGACTCATTACATATATTAAGGTATTGAGAGAGGGAGGGACTAAATATCAATATTCTATTTTATTAATAGCTAATAAATGCATTTTAATTATTAATTAAATATATCTGTATTTGTAATATAAGGTTTATTAATGTATATTTTATATACCTTTTTTATACTTAAAATAATCAACTATTATTTAATCGAAAAAGAATAATTCTGTATATTATTTTTATTTTTATTAAAAATATTATTATTATTAATCATAATATTATAAATATAAAAAAAGGGTAAATAATTTTATTAATAATATTCCCTTATGGGATTAATATATATTTATTCTTAAAAATTTAATTATATTTTTAAATAATATTAATATATAGTTTTTATATTTATTTATTTATTTTATATCTCCTTCGGGATTCGATTCCTTTCCTTTCGGGAAGGACTTCACTCCTTCGGGATTCGGTTCCTTTCCTTTTGGGAAGGACCTCACTCCTTCGATGACTATTTTATTATTTCATTAAATTATTAATTATAATAAATTATCTATTAATAATATATAAAAAAAATAAAAATAAGAAATAAGATTAATATAATACTTTCATTAATAAATTATATTAATATTATAAACTAGGTTTTATATGTATTATTATATTATAGAATAATTAATTTATAAATAAGATTATTTTAACTCATTAATAAACTCTTATTTTTATAAAATTATACAAATTTATTACATCTGTATTCTATTACATTTTATATTATCATTATATTACATTTTATTACATTACATTATATTTTTATTTTTTATTAGGGAGTCATTAAGATAAGGACTATAAATATTATATTATATATAATAATATAAAAAAAAGAATAATTATATAATATATATAAATATACCAAATATTAATTAATTAAATATAATAATAATAATAATTTTATTAAAAGATTAATTAATTAATTAATCCCATAAGGATTAAATAATAAGATATAAATATTTAAATTATAATAAGATAAAATTATATAATATAATTTATTTATAATAATAGATTACAATTTTAATTTAAGATGGGTTTTGTGATTGCTATTAATATTAATTAAAGTTTAAATAAGATAAGAATAAATAATTATCATTAATATATATTTTACTTTGGGATTATTTATTTTATTTTATTTTTTTTATTATAAATATTACAAATTTAAATAATTATAATAAGATAAAATTATATAATATATATATCTAAGAATAATAAGATATCTGGGGTCCATAAATAATAATTATTGTTAATAATAATAGGGACCCCCTACCTTAATTATATAAATATCTAAATATATAAATATATTAATATTTTAATATATTAATACAATTAAAAATATATATATATTAATATAAACTCCTTATTAAATATATAAATATAAAAAAAGATAATCTATTGATATTTTATTTTATTTTATTTTATTTTTATTTTATTTTATTTTATTTTATTTTTTAGTACCGGCTTCAGTCGGGACCCGAGTGAACACTTTTATTATATAAAGGTGTTAACAGAGAGGAATAATATTATTTATATTTCATTTAATAAATAATAATAATATATTATATTAATATTATTGATATATATTAATATACATTAAGTATTAATTTATAATATATATATATATATATTATAACTATATTATATTAATAATAAGATTATAAATAATAATTAAATAAAGGATTAAATATTTAATATTATATTAATTACTATTTATGGGACTAATTATCATTATATAATTATTAACCATTTATAAATGATATAATTATAATTGTTTATTTTTAATAATTATAATTATAATTATAAAATATAAATAAAGAATTTATCTATATATTTATTATATATATATATATCTAAAAAAGTAAGGGGTATATGATATATATATATATATATAAGAATATTATTAAAATTATATTTATTAATAATTAATATTATTAATAAATAATTATATTTAATTATATTAATTAAATTAAATATAATATATTTTTCCTTATTAAATATATATAAAAAGGTGTGTGGGGGGGGGAGTTATATGAATGTTTTATTTTTATTATTTTTAATTATTATTTATTAACTCTACCGATATAGAATAATACATTTTCAATAGTAGAGATAAGTGGTACAATAATTAAGAAATAAGCGAAATAGATAAATGTAGCGATTTGTCCCATTAATACATAAGGTACTTCAACATGACATGCTCCAATTTGTCCTAATAAGATAAAATTAAATACAAAGATAAAGAAGAAGAATTTAGATAATACTTTAAAAGTATTACCTCTTACAACACTTCTATCAGTGAATGGTAATACTAATAATACTAAAATAGCTGCAAACATTAGAATAACACCTAATAATTTATCAGGAATAGATCTTAAAATAGCATAGAATGGTAATAAGTATCATTCAGGTACGATAGAAGCAGGTGTAACTAAAGGATTACCAGGGATATAATTATCAGGATGACCTAAAGTATTAGGTGAATAAAATACAAATAATGCTAATACTAACATAAATAAGAATACTGTTACTAAATCTTTAAACATAAAATATGAATGCATAGGAATTCTATCTAAATTACCTGTAATACCTAATGGATTAGATGAACCATGAACATGTAACGCTATAAAATGCATAATAACCATTGCAGCAATGATAAAAGGTACTAAATAATGTAACGCAAAGAATCTTTGGATTAGAGGATTAGATACTGAAAATCCACCTCATAATCAAGATACAATATCATTACCTACAAATGGAATTGCTGAAAATAAATTAGTAATAACTAGTGCACCTCAATGTGACATTTGTCCATAAACACAACAATAACCTAAAAAAGCTGTAGCAATAGTTAAAATGAAAATAATTACACCTACATTTCATAATAGTACTCTTGGTGATCTATAAGAACCATAATATAAACCTTTAGCCATATGCATAAACATTACTAAAAAGAAGAATGATGCACCATTAGCATGTAAATATCTTAAAATATAACCATTATGTGTATCTCTCATAATATGTTCAACTGATGAAAATGCTAATTCAATATTTGATGAATAATGCATAGCCATAAAAATACCTGTTACAATTTGAATAACTAAACATAAACCTAATAATGAACCCATATTTCATCAATAATTAATTGAAGATGGTTGTGGTGAATCAATAATATAACTGTTCACTAAACTTAAATATACATTTGATTTTCTAAATGCCATATATTTATATAATATTCTTAATATAATATTAATAAATAAATAAATAAATAAATATTATAAATATATTTATTATTTAAATATTTACTCTAATAAAAATTATTTTTATTATAAACACAATATAATAATAATAAAATAATTATAAAGAGAGAGTAATAAATAAATAAAAAAAAATAAAATAATATAATTCTCAAAGAAATATATTTATTATTTACTATTACCATTAATATAATTTATTATAAACTTTATTTAATTAAATATAAATTATTTATAAGTTTATTATTATTTAAAAGGTATATATTATATTATATTAATATTTAAAATATACATATAAATATATATATATATATATATATATAAATTATTTATTAATATTTATTATATATATTTACTTTTTATAATTATATATATAATTATATATAACAATAAGATTTTTTTAATATATATATTTTTTATTATATAATTATTAATAAATTAATAAAATAAAATACTATTATATTTAATAAAAGATATATTATTTATAATAATTTTTAATCCCAATTAAGGAGTAAATTATATATTTAATTATTATCATTATCATTATCATTATTATTATTAGTTCCGGCTCCCAATACGGAAACCGAACCCCAATAGAAGTATTTTCATTATAATTATAATTATAATTATTATTATTATTATTATTATTATTATCATTATATTATATATATTCTTATTAATTATTTATTATATAATAATATTAATATTATTATATAATTTATTTATATCAAAGATTATATAATATTTATTATTAAACCTTTATATTATTAATATTATAAAAAAACATTAATATTATTAATAGATTTTTTATATATTTTATATATTGTTTAATATTTATTAATAATTAATTTATTTTTATTAGTATTTTTTATTAATATACTAATTTATATTTTTATTAATTATTTAATAAAATTATTATTATACATTAATTTTTATTTAAATAATATAAATAAATATTTATTAAAATATAATAATAATCGGTATTTATTATATTAATAAAAAAATGAATATGAATTTAAAATATACTTTTTTTTATACTTTTTTTAGTAATTAATAATTATTATCTTTCTATTTATTAATTATCATATAAATTTTATAAAATAATATTATTATTTTATAATTATATTATCCTTTAATTTATTTATTATCTTTTATAGTTACGCAAAGCGGAAACTCCATAAGGAGAAGGTTAAATATATTATATAATTATTTATTTATAATAAATATAGTCCTCAATAGATATAAATATAAATATAAATATAAATATAATGGATATACTTTAAGAAGGAGAATATATATTGAAACTAATATGTATTTATTATTATAAATAATACTATTGCATAATAAATATAATTTAATAATATAATTTAAATTATAATATGGATATTTAGTCTTGGTCCCAATCGGGACCCCATAAGGAGTAATCTTTATAACATAAATTAATATTTAAGAGTAATTATTATTAATAATTTTATAATTATTTATGTATATTAATATTAATTAAATTAATATATTTTTTTTATCATTATTTTTATAACCTTAATCGGATTTGAACCGATATTATCAACATGAAGAGGTGATGTCGTAACCATTAGACGATAAGGTCTATATATATTAATATATTATACCTTTTTATATATATTTTTTATATAGATTTTATATTTTTATGTATTACTTATATAAACATTAGTTATTTAATATATTATAAAATAAATGATACTATATAATTATATTATATTATATTAATATACTTTTTATTTAACCTTTTTATAAATAAAATTTATTAATTATTTTATCTTTTTTTTATTTTATTTTATTATTATATATAATTATAGATTTTTAATATATATATATATAAAATTATTATCAAGAATTATATATTTTTCTTTTTATATTATCTTATAATTAATTAATATATATATCTTATATGAATATTATTTTTAAATAATTATCTCTTTATTTAAATAATATATATATATATATATATTATTTAAATTATATATTTATTATATTTATTTTTTTTATTTTATATTTATTATTCTTATAAAAAAAAGGTATAAAATTAAGTAATTAATTAAGTTTTGGTTTGGATGATAATTATAGGAGTTGAATGGATAAGAAAAGAGTTATAGACATAGGGTCCCAATTATTTATTAATAATAATTATTATTCATGGGACCCGGATATCTTATTATTATAATTTATTATATCCTTAATAATTTATTAATATATTTAATACTTAAAAAAAAATTTATCGATAATTATTATCATTGTATCGCATAATTAAATTATTTAGAATTAATATTATTTATTTTTTTTATGATACTTATTTATAAAACTAATTAATTATTAATCTCATAAGAAATTATTAATATGTTTATATACTTATACATTTATTAAATTAATATATATATATATTTATATTTATAATTAAGATATATAATTTATAAAGTAAATAATAATATTTATTTGAAAATATATTATTATTAATTATATATATATATAAAAATTAATATAAATAATATCCAATACTATATATAATAAAATATTATTATAATAATAAACTAATATAATATACTCCTATAATATAATATAATCTTATATATTAATATAATTTAATTTAATCTTTTTAATTAAATATTTAATATTTTATATTATTTAATTATAAAAGTCATAAAACTTTTTTGATAATTATTTATATTATATCTAATGCTAATAAACCCAGTTTTATTCTTATCTTATTTTTAATCATAAAAAGGAAAAACATCGAATAATCTATTATTTAATTTATTCTTAATTAAATTATTTATTTAAATTAAAGAAATTATATAACATTGTGATTACATTTATAATATTTATCTTTATATATTATATCTTTTTTTATATTTATTTAATTATATATATTTATTGTTACTATTAAATTAGATATTTTTAATAATAATAAATAACTCCTTACGGGGGTCCCGGCTGAAGCCGGGACTAAAAATAAATAAAGAAAACTATACTTTTTTTATTATTATTTCAAGTAATTATATATTTATTATATAGGAATTAGAGATTATTTTATATGAATGATAATTTATATTAATATTATTAACCCGCGGACACAAACCCATTTAAGATTTAAATGGGTTTGTGTCGCAATCGTAATTGTAATTGTATTTAAATAATATATAATATATTATATATTATATATTATATATTATATATACTTTTTATATATTTATAATAAAATTTATATAATTTAATAAATAACTCTTTTTATCATTAAGTAAATAATAAAATAAGCAATAAATATATTTTATATTCTTTTTTTTAGTAATAAGATAAATTTAATTTATTTTATGAAAAAGGAATAAAATAGGTTTATGATTAATAAAGGGGTTAATATATATATTTATATACCTTATTATTAATTATTATTCGAAATCCCACGGAGTAAAACTAAAATTAATTATAATCATTAAAAAACATTATATAATATAATATAATATAATATAATATAATATAACAAAATCTAATATAATATACTCTTATAATATAATATAACATTTATAATACAATTATAAGTATTTATAATTATATATTATTTTTATAAAAAGTAAATATATTTTTTTTATTAAAAATATACTTTTTATATATTATTTTTTTATATAAATTTATTATATTGTTATTATTTATTAAATCATAATAAATAGAAATAAGAGTAATTAATTGTTATTAAAATTACTCCTTATGGGGATTCATACCTTAATTCACTCCTTACGGGGTCCCGAATGGTTAAGGTCATATAAGACTAAAGATATACTTTTATATATATCTTTCGATAATAAATTTATATTATTATTTGTTTCATATAAAATATATTTTTATGAATTTATTACATTATAAAGATTTATTAATAATTATTATTATTATTATTATTAATAATTATCCTTATTAAAGAATTTATATTATATTATTACCTATATTTATTATAATTTATTTAATTTAAAAAGGAATAATATCTTTTTTATAAAAAAAACTATTATCATTATACTTTTTATTTAGATTTATTATATTTTTGAAATAACTCAATATATATATATATATATATATATCTATTGAAACGGAAATTATATAATTAATATTTATATATTTTATTTATATATTTTATTTTATTTTTTTTTTATTATTATATTATATATTATTTAATAATATAATATATATTATATATTATTTTATTAAATTTATTTAATTTATTATATTAATGTGGGGGTCCCAATTATTATTTTCAATAATAATTTATTAAGGGACCCGGATTTCTTCTTGTTTTCATTTATTATTTTATATATTTAGTTTTTATTTATATTTATATTTATTCTTATTTAATTTATTATATTGTTTATACTTTTAATTATATTATTAATTTTATTAATTTATTAATAATTATTTATTGATTATATTATTAAATTATATTTTATGTATGCTCTTTATATATTATTCATTTTAGTTTCTTATCACCCGCCCCCTCCCCCTATAAATATTTATTACTTATATATTAATTTTAAATAATAAAAAATTCAATAAAATACATAAATTTCTATATTATATATATTATTTTTTTTATAAAAATTATATTAATTATATATTTAATAATTATAATTATAATATATCTTTATTATTTATATATAAAACATTATTATTATTAAAACTTCTTATTATTATTATTATTATTATATACAATAAATTATATTATATTAATTAATAATATTTTAAGGTAATTATTAATATTATAATCATTTATTATATTTTTTTTTATTATTTAAAATTTAATAAAACTTTTTATTATTATTTAATCTTTTCTCATATATTATTTAGATTGGAAAACTCCTTTTCTTTTCTTTTCTTTTCTTTTCTTTTCTTTTTTATATATAAAATAATAATTATTTCTTTATATATAAAATAATTATTATTTCTTTATATATATATATATATATATATTATTATATATTTATTATATATTTATATATTATAATAAATTATTAATAAAGTATTTATAATTATCTTTAGGGGTTTCGGTTCCGCGGGACTCCTCACTTGCGGGGTTCACACCTTTATATAATAAAGGTGTTCACTCCTTACTTATGGGATCCTAATTGGCTAAGGCCAGGTAAAAAAAGTAATATATTATTATGATTATTCCATTCAATTATTTATAATAATTAATTAATTAATTAATTGTATGTAACTTTTATATATTTAATAAAAAAATAATTTATATTATTATATTTAATAATTAATTAGTTAGTCTTTTTATTTATTTAGTCCCGGCTTCAGCCGGGACCCCCGTAAGGAGTTATTTATTTATTTATTTATTAAATAAAGGAATAAAATATTAAATATATATTATATATTACTCGCTAACAAACCGATCTTAATATAAGATCGGTTTGTGATGATTACACTTAGTAGTTTATATATGTATATATATATGTATATTATATATATATATATATTATATTATATAAATTAATATTAATCTTTATATTATTATATTAAACTGTATTTGTTATATTATAAAATATTAAAAAAAACTATTAATTTTTTTTTTATAATTATTTATATTATGAATTAATTTAATTGATAAATATTATATTTTTTATTAATAAATTTATATCTTATTATAAAATTTTATCTTTAGTTCCATATGATACCAAATAGGATCCCTTAAGGAGTAATTATTATATATTATATGAATATTATAATTATTATTTTTAATATAAGTTATTAATATAATTTATTATTAAATTATATATTTAATAAATTATAATTAAAGAATTTATATTTTTAGGAGATTTATTATTCTTTTTTAGTTTATAAATTATATATAAGGTAATATAAAAAAAAGGAATAATATATAACATAATATTATATTAATATCAAAACTTTATAATTATATTTTTTATATATGTATATTATATTTATATATTATTATATATTTATTATATATTTATATATATAATTAATTTAAAATAACAACTTTTATTTATCTTAATATAAATTATATTTATAACATTTATATTATTTATTAATTTTTATAATTAATATTTAGTATTTAATATTATTTTATACAAATACATTAAAAATTAATTAATTTTTATTTATTTGTAAATAATTTATTAATCTTTATATTACAAATATTAATATTTCTTTAAATAAATTAATATTATATTAATCTATTAAAAAATAAATTAAAAAATATTTTTTATATTATTTTATATTACATAATTATTATTATTATTATTATCCTTATAAACAAATTTAATAATTTATAAACTTTTTAAGTATTATTTAATACTAATTTATATTTAATAAATTTATTAATACTCATAAACAATTTATTTATAAATTTATAATATTTAGTCTCAATAAAAATATTAATTTATACTTTTTTTATTTATAAAGATAAAAAGGGGAAATCTTTCTAATATATATTAATATTTATATTAATATTTATTGAATTGGGGATTATTATTATATTATTTTATTAAATAATATATATAAATATTTAGGAGTTTCAATTGGGGGGTCGGTTATGGGAGTCAATTGGAACCCCGTTAGGAGTTATTATTATTATTATTATCTATTATAATTTATAATTTTATAATAATTAATAAATAATCCGGTTAATAATTATATATTATTAATTATTTATTATATTAATGTATGGGGTCCCAATTATTATTTTTAATAATAATTTATTAAGGGACCCGGATTTCTTCTTGTTCTTATTTATTATATTATATATTTGGTTTTTATTTATTATTTATATTTACTATTATATAATTTATTATATTGTTTATAATTTTTATTATATTATTAATTTTAATATTTCATTAATAATTTTACATTTATTATGTTATTAAATTTATATTATGTATGCTTTTAATATATTTATTAGTTTGGGTATTATCACCCACCCCCTCCCCCTACTACTTATATATTTTATAAAATAATAATTAATATTTTAATTTAATAAATAAATACATAATATTTTATATATATTAATAATATATTAAAAATAACTCCTAACGGGGGTCCCGGCTGGAGCCGGGACTAAATATATATATTATATTATATTATATTTAATTATAATTATATTATATTATTATTAAAAGAAAAAAATAATAAACATTTAATATTTTGTATGAAACATAAATTATAATATTTTATTAATATGAGTATATATAATTTTTACTTTATTTTTATATTTACAATTATAAAAAAAGATATATTTATTAACTCTTTTATATTATAATTTATATAATCTCAATATTAATAATTATTACAAAAGAGAAGTATTTATAACAATTTTAATTATTTATATTAATTATAAAATATAATATTTATCAATAAAATAATAAAGTATTATAATATAAATTAATTTTATTTATTATTAATTAATTTATATATATATATATATATATATATATTTAATTATTCTTCTTAAATAAGAAATATATATAAATAATTATATTGAAAACTATTTAATTATATTTTAAAGTATAATATTTTTAAATTATAATAAATAAGTATTTATAAATATTTGTAATATATATATTAATATAAAAGTTTATAATAATTATTTATAAAAATATATTAAAAAGTTAAAGTATAAGAATATTATTAAAGGGTATATTTTTATGTTTATTAAATTTTCATTATAAATAAAACAAAAAAAATATATTTTTTTTAAATATGTATAATTAATATTTAAATTTAATAAAAAAGTATATTAATTATTTTTATTTTCATAAGTATAATATATTTATTATAATTTGTATTTTATTTTATTTTATTATATTATTATTTAAATAATTTTATTTTTATTAAACACCTCATCAATAGAATAGTACATATAAGAATAATCAGATAACATCTAAAACATGTAGGTAGATAATAGTTGTTTCATATCCTACGTGATGTCCAGCTGTTAAGTGATAATTTTTCAATCTTCAATAATTAACACCTAATATAGCTGCTAACATTACCATATGTAAGAAATGTAAACCAGTACCTGCGTAAAAGACTGAACCATAAACACCATCAGAGATAGTGAAAGCAGCATTAATATATTCAATATATTGACAAGATACAAAAATAACAATTAATCAGAATGTAATTAATAAACCTGATAAAGCTTTATTTCTATTACCTGCGATTAAAGCATGGTGACTATAAGTTACAGTAGCTCCAGAAGATAATAAAATAATAGTATTTAATAAAGGTAATTCAGTTGGTTGTACAGCTTCAATACCTACAGGTGGTCAACATGCACCTAATAGTACATCAGGACTTATAGCTGAATGAAAATAAGCTCAAAATAAACCAGCAAAAATTAATACTTCAGATACAACAAACATTAAAAAACCTAAATTAATACCTTTTCTTACTGCTATAGTATGATCACCTAAATATGTAGCTTCTGATACAATATCTCTAAATCATAAAATAGAACTTGATAATAATACTAATAATGATAAATATAATATATTCATATTACCAATATAACCATGCATTGTTAATGCTAGTGATAAAGCTAATGATAATAATGCAAATGATACAACAATAGGTCATGGTGATGGCATAACCATATGAAATGGATGTTGTTGATGTCTACTTCTTTCTAAATGTGTCATAATTTTTTTATTATTTAATTAAATTAATATAGAATATATATAATATAAAAATATATAACTTATTAATTATTAAATAATTATTAATAATGAAAATATTAAAAATAAAATTTAATAATAAATAACTCCTTATGGGGGTCCCGGCTGGAGCCGGGACTAAATAAATAACTTCTTACGGGGGTCCCGGCTTCAGCCGGGACTAAATAATAAATAAATAAATATAAAAAGTTTTAATATAAAATATTCTAATATTAAATAAAATATAAATTTAATAAAAATAAATCAATAATAAATTTAAAGTTAATAATTAAAATAATTAATCATAATAATTATATTAAAGAATATATATATATATTATATAAAAAAATATTTTTATTATTAATTAAGAATTATTAAAAAGTATAATTAATAATAAGATATTATACATAATATTTATTATATTTAAAAATTATGAATATTTATTACTTTATTATTATAATAAAATTATTACTTTTTTAAGTAATTTGAAATTATATTATTATTTTTTAAGAATATTTATAATATTTTATATTTATAAATTATTTATTTATATTTAATAGTTTACATAAAATGTTTATTTTTATTAAAATCCTGATATCAATTGGGACCCAAAGTTATATATTAATATATAATTATAATATTAATTATATTATATATATTTATTTATTATTTATATTTATTTATATATATAAATAAATATAAATCAATGAGAATATCTAATATATTTATATATATATATATAGATTTAAGAAATATAGGATTCGAACCTATAATCTTTCGTGTGTAAAACGAATGCTATACCAATTAAGCTAATCTCTTATTAATAAATATTATACCCTTTTTATTAATATTAATATAAATAATATAATCTTTATAATTATTAATTAATAAATTAATAGAATATTTTTTTATAAAATAATAATAATTATTAATTAATTATAATTAAAAATATAAATTAATATTTTTAAGTTTTTAATATATACTTACTATTTATATATAAATCTTTTATAAGTAATATATAAAAAATAATTTATATATTATTAAAATAGAATATAATTATTATATCTTTTGGAATCCACCCCCCCCCCCTGCTTTATAGGAAGGGGACTATTTATTTATTTATATATATTATAATAGTAAATATAATTTAATGGTAAAATGTATGTTTTTAGGTGCATATTATCTAAGTTCAAATCTTAGTATTTACAAAATAAATAAATATATCTTTATTTTTATATTTTTATTTTTAATTTATAATATTAAATATAAAGTATAATTTATAATTATATAAATTAATCATAATATTAATTATTTTATAATTTTACCTTAAAATATATATATATTGGTATCTGATTGGAATTATAAAAGATTTAAGAATAAATATATTAAAAATATCTTTATTTATAATTAATAATATAAATAATAATAATTAGTATTAATAATTATTTAATAATAATATAATAATCATATAATTAATAATTATTTAATTTTAAGTTATCATTATTATTTAATGCCTTTAATGAGAATCGAACTACATGTAAATAAATCTTCAATTTATCGCTTTACCACTAAGCTATAAAAGCTATATAATAATCATATATTATTACTTATAATATAATATATATATAAATTTATATGATAATACATAATATATAATATATATAATATATATATAATATATACTTTTTATATTATTAATTTATATATTAATATATTTATTTAATCTTTATTTTTATAAATATATAAACTTCTTATAATATTTATATATTTAATATATAAACTTTAATATTTTTTATTATTTATATCTTATTATTTTATTTTTTATAATATTTATATATATATAATTATATAGTTGTATAAATTATATAATTAATAATCATTATATTATATTTTTATATAATAAAAAAGAATTATAAAACTCTTATCGGGGGCCCAATTAATTAATTAATAAATTAATTAATTAATTTGAACTATTAATTATTATTATTATTATTATTTATTTAATTATTATAATAATTAAAAGAATATTATTATTAAATAATTTTATATATTATTTATGAATAATAAGATAGCTAAACATTTAATAAATATCTATATAAATATAATCCGGCGAAGGAGTGAGGCCCACCCGTAATGGGGAGCCGAATCCCAAAAAAGATATAAATATTTATATCAATATATAAATTCAATACTAATTAATATATATTTTATAAATTATTAATAAATTATTATAATATATTACTTCTATTAATATAAATCCAAAAATAAAAGAATATTATTATATATAGGTATAAGAATATTATTATATAAGGGTATAAGAATATTATTATATAATGGTGGAAAGTATAAGAATATTATTATATATGGGTAAAAGAATATTATTATATGATTTTTATTTATTATTAAAAGAATAATTTGTATAATATATAATTTTTATAATATAAATGTAATTATAATAATTTAATCTAATAACATATTTTTTAAAATATATTTATTTATAAATACATTACCATTTTTAATATATTTAGCAATTTCATGTTTAGAGCAATTAAAATGTACTCCGGCAGGTACATGTCCAGTAAATGTTTTAATTAATGTATTATTTAAATCATATACGAATACTCCTACACCTGCAATATTCTTTTTACTATGAATAATACTATTAAGTCTATATCTATAATTTTTATTGTATAATGGTTTATTATTATTAATAATACTATTATATAATTCAATATTATAATTAATTTTATTAATACCTTTTTTATTTAAATTTTTAAGATATTCAATATATTCTTTAATATTATCATTATTAATTTTATGTAAACCTTTTATATAAATATTAATAACAGATTGTCAATTTATATAGCTATTATATTTAATACTATATCAATTTATACTATTAAATTTAGGAATAATAACATAATATAAAAAATCTATATTAGTTAGTGTTAAATTAATAACATTACATTTATTAGGTTTAGATAAATAAATTATAGTATCTCAATTATTTAATAAATATTCTTTAATTAAATTAGGTGTATTATCAATAGGTTTTCAATTTATTAAAATATAATCTTTAATAACTTCTAATGTTTTTTTACTTTTTATATGTTGTGTAATAAATAAACTACAACAATTTCTTCTATTATCAATAAGTAATGAACCTTCAGCTTCTAAAAAACCTAAAATTCAGTGATCGTTTATATTATTATATGGAATTTCTATATTATCAATAATTTCATAATTATTAATTAATAGTTTATATTCTATTAATTCTTTATTTGATACTTTATTTAAACTTTTTATTAATGCTTCTTTTCATTTTATATAACTATAATATTTAATAGTTATACAAGGATATTTATCAAAAATAGGTAATAAATTATCGTTTATTCATTGTTTTTTTATTACTAGTAATTGAGCTGATAGTTCTCTAATATTAATATTAATATTATTTAGTCCCGGACCAGCCGGGACTCCGCTAGGAGATATTTTTAAATTATTTTTAATATTTTCTAAACAGGAGATATCATCTTTATGTAAATGAAAACCATAAAAGAATTTTAAATCTTTTTCTAGTCCTTTTATATAAAAAGATCCATCTCCATCTGTAAAACCTACTAATCATTTATAAAAATTATTTATATTTAAATTATCTTTATCATTATTTTTTTGAACAATAATTAATTTATTATTTAAAGAAGTATTATTATGATAACTTCTTTTAATAATTTTAAGTTTCGCACATCAAAGATGAGCAGATTTAATAGAAAACAATTCTCTATTATATCTATATTTAAGAATATTATTATAATTATCATTATTATTATTATTTTTAATTATATTATTAATAATAATTATTAAAAACTTTAATAATAAGTAGATATTAATTATTGTTCATTTAATCACTCCAAAAATTTAGGTAATGATACTGCTTCAATTTTAATTGGTATGTTGGCATGTCCCAGTCCGCACAATTCTGAACATTGTCCATAGAAAACACCTTCTCTTTGAATTAATGCGGAAACTTGATTTAATCTACCAGGAGTAGCATCAACTTTAATACCTAAACTTGGGATAGCAAAATCATGAATAACATCAGCAGCTGTTACAACAAATCTAATATGTGTATCTACAGGTACAACTATAGAAGTATCAGTATCTAATAATCTTAATTGTCCTTCTTCTAATAAATCATCAGGAATAACATATGATTCAAATTCAACAGTTTCACCACTATCATTAATAAAATCAGAATATTCATATTTTCAATATCATTGATATCCAATAGCTTTAATAGTTATAGCTGGTGAAATAACTTCATCACATAAATATAATAAAATAAATGATGGAAAAGCAATAATTAATAAAATTACAGCTGGAAAAATAGTTCAAATTACTTCAATAGTTTGTCCATGTTTAATATATTTATATGCAATAGGATTTTTTGAATATGTTATAACAATTGTATATAATATTCAAGATACTAAACCTAAAATAACTAATAAATAAAACATAATATTATCATGTAATTCTAAAATACCTTCTTGATTAGGTGTTGCTGAATCCTGAAAATAACAGGCATAAGGTGTTGGTACGTCATTTATAATGACTCTTGTTAATTGTAATCTTAATAATTCTAACATATATATTTTTACTTTTTAACCTTTAGACTTTATTGTCTATTTATATTATGTTAATACTACTTTTATATAATTATATAAATATATTATATAATTAATATAATCTTTTTTATATTTAGATATATTAATAATACTCAAAAAGAATAAAAAAAATATAAATAAATAAATTAATCATATAAAATTATAATAAACATATACTTAATGAATTATATAAACTTTATATTCCTTAAGATAATTATATTTTTAGATATTTTTTAGTTTTTATAAAAATATAAATAACTCTTTATAAATAAATAAATAAATAAATAAATAAATAAATAATTATTATTATATAAAACTTTTATTTTTTATATATTTATACATTATAATGTTTATATATTAATATAAATATATATTATATAATACATAAATAATATAATAACATAAATTATATAAATATTATTATTTAGTCCCGGCTCCAGCCGGGACCCCCGTAAGGTGTTATATAATAATATATATATAAATGTTAATAATTATTTTATTAATTATTAATAAAATAGAAAATATATATTAATAAACTTTAATATTAAATTAATATATCTTATCATTTGTTTCAATCAATTATAAAAGATAAATATATTAAAATTAATAAAGAAGATATAAAGATTATAATATTTAATATAAACTTATATATATTACCTAAATTTAATTAAATAATTTTTAATATAATATAATATAATATACTTGTAGAAGGAATTGAACCTTACATTATTTATTTATGAGACAAATGTTTTAACCAATTAAACTATACAAGCTTTTATAATATTATTTATTAAGTCCCGACCCCAGCCGGTACCTATATTTAACTTATTAATAAAATTTATTATTTTTATAATAATAATATTATATATAATATAAACTAATATTTAATATAAAATATATATATATTATATCTTTTTAATAATTAAATTATTAATATTATTAAAATACATAATTATATTATTATTATTATCTACTATTAAAATATAAATTAATATAAATTTACTTATTTAATAAAATATTAATAATAATTAGAAATATAATGAAAATATTATTATAATTAATGGAGTTAATCCAAAGTGAATAAACTTCTTTGATATATATATATACATATAAATATATATATAAAATATATATTATTATTATTATTAACCTTTATAGTATTATTTTTTATAAATAAAATAAAATTAAATAAAATAAAATAAAATAAAATAGATCTATATTGTATAAATTTATATATATATATATTAAATTTATTTATTATCATCTTTTTTTTATATAATTATAACTTTAGTCTAATTTATATAAAAAGTATTAATAATATTTATTTATTAACAATTATAATCATTAATTATTATAATTATTTTTATGAAATATCTCCTTTGGGGTCGGCCCCCCCGCGGGGCGGCCCGACTAATATATTTATATTTAAATTAATATTTATTGAAGTGATAAAGGACTAAATATTTTATTATTATTATATTACAATTATATTATTTTTATTATATTTTTGATATATTAATTATATATTAATTATAATAATATTATGGGGATTATATAATATACTTTTTATTATCGTCCTCAATAGGAATTGAACCTATCTATTCTCATTAACAGTGAGATGCTTTAACCAATAAGCTATAAGGACATATTATATTTATAAATTAATATAAAATATATATTATAAAATACAGAAATTATTTAATTTATTATTTAAAAGTTATTTAATTATCCATAATTATTTAATTAATTAATTAATTAATTAATTAATTAATTAATAATAAGTGTATTATATTATATTATAGGAGTATATTATATTATAATGAATAATTATTTTATAAATTAATAATTATAATTACTTCTTATGATTGAAATCATGACTATATAAAAAACTTATTAATAAACTTATATTTTTAATATAAATAATAAAAAGTGATTTTATATTTACTATTAATATATATATATATATATAAAAAAAATTATTAAATAAAAATATATAATATTATGTTAAAATTATATTATAGATATTTTATAAATTATATATAAAGAATTAAATAAAGATTTATATATATAATATAATGTAATTACAAAACAATAATAAGAATCTAATATATATATTTATATAAAAATAACATATATATATTATTTATATATTTATAATAATATTATAATTAATTAATATTTATGAAGGGAATAGGAATTGAACCTATGAAGATATAAATCATTGAGTTTACAGCTCAACTCCAACTACCAACATTGAAAATCCCTCCTAATGAAGTATCAAATCCCATAAGAATCCTAAACTCCTTTTTATTAATTATTATTAATACTTTTAATATTTAATTTAATACTTATAAAAAGTTATTTAATATATATATTAAATATTTTATTATAATAAAATAATAAGATATTATATATATATAATCATATATAATTATAATAAATATAATAATGATAATAATAATATAAATAAATAATAAAATAAAAATTATATAATATAAATGAAATAATAAGATAGATATATTTAATTAATTATAAATATCATATCATACTTTTTTTTATTAATTTATTAATTAAAGAAAAGGAATAATTTTAATACTTTTAATATTTATTTATAATAATTTAATTGTATTTTTATAAATAAAATACAATTATAATAATAAATTCATTATATATATACTTTTATTAGAATATATTTATTAAATAAAAATAACTATATTTATTATCTTAATTAATTATTTTATATATAATTTATTTAAATAATTTATATATATATTTAATTAAGAATAAAATAATATATGTTGTTTAATTATTCATTAATAAATATATTATATTTATTAATATAATGAAAAGTTATTAATAAGTAATTAATGATATTTTAATATTATATTATAGGAGTATATTATAATAATATAAAATTATTATTTTTTTTATTATTTATTTATTTATATATAATTTATAAAAATATAAAATGATATAATTTATTTATTTTATAATATATATTAGAATAACTTTATAAATTTTTATTATACAAATAAAATTAACTTTATAAGAATTAATAATTTATTATTATAGGCTATTTATTATTTATTATATTTATTATTTATGAAACTAACAGGGATTGAACCTATATTTGTACCTTATCAAAATACTATTCTAACCAATTGAATTATAGTTTCTATATATATATACATAATTATTATTATATTAATATATTATATTAATATAATAATATTATAATTAATAATATTTTTAAATACTATTATATTATTATTAAAACTATTATAATTAATTTATAATTAATATATATTATATTATATTATATTATATCATATTATAGGAGTATATTATATTATATATTATTTAAATATTTATATATATATATATATTATATATATTTTATATATTTATTTATTTATTTATATATATATATATATTTATGGAGTTAATGAGATTTGAACTCATATTAAATGCATGCAACGCAATCGTTCTACCAAATTTAACTATAACCCCTTTTTATTATTATAAAAGTATCATATAAATATAACTTATTATTTTTAATTATATATTAAAAATAATTATATAAAAATTATAAATATAATAATATTATTATTTTATATTAAAAAAGTGTAATAATATATATTATTATTTAAATTAATAGTTAATAATACATTTTTTATTATGATGTATTTAAAGTTTATTAAATTATTATAAAAAGTTAATATTAATAATAAACAAATTATACTATATTATTACTTATAATAATTAATATATAAATGTATAATAATTATTAAAATATTTTAAACTTATACTTTTTTTATATTATACTTTTTTATTTATTTAGCCCCGACTTCAATAATTAAAAACCCCCTAAGGAGTTAGTTATTTATTTATTTATTATTTAGTCCCGGCTGAAGCCGGGACCCCCGTAAGGAGTTATTTATTTATTTATTTATTTATAAAAACTAATAAATAATATATAATTATTTTAATAATATTTTATTAATAATATTTTATTATTAAATATAATATAATAAGTAATATTATAAAATAGTTTATATTGAAGTATAATATTATATATATATAAATATTATTTAGAATATTTAATCTTATTACTTATTATAAAATATCAAATAGAACTTAATAATAAATTATAAAGGAGATAATAATTTAATCCGAAGTAATATTTTATTAAAATTAAATAGAATATCCTATAGGATTTGAACCTATATAATTAAATTCGTATTCTAATATTTTACCATTAAATTAAGGATATATATACGGAAAATATGAGATTCGAACTCATAAGAATATATAATTCAATTACTTAGCAAATAATCCACTTTACCTATAGTTAATTTTCCTTATAATATATATATTAATATATAATGAGTAATAATAATAATAAATTATTTAGTCCCCCTCCATTAAATATAAATATAAATATAAATATAGATATAAATATAAATATAAATATAGATATAAATATATCGGGGAATTCCCTTTTATCTTTATTTTTATTTTTAATAAGGATAATAATAATTACAACTTATAAATATTATACTTTATATTATATATATTATTATACATATATATGTATTTTTAATTTATATATATACTTTTTTATTTATTAATATAATATAAATCATTTTAGATAATTATAAATAAATAAATTATTAAGAATATATTTATTAACAAATGATAAATAAAATATTTAATTTTTAAGTTATTATTATAATAATATTATTTAATTATAAAAGAATAAATTATTATAATATAAATATATTATATATATATAATATTATAAAAAGATTATTATATTGATTATTTACGAATCTAATCAGATTTGCACTGACATCCTCCATTATGACAAAATGGTACTTTACTATTAAGCTACAGATCCTATATATAATTATATATATATATATATAAAAAGATTATATATTTATTTTATTTTATAAAAAAATTAATATAAAAATATATTTATTACATATTTGTAATTTAATTATAATTATATTATATAATATTTATAATATTTATTTAGTCCTTATTATATCCCCAAAAGGGATTTCATTAGGTGTTCCATAAGGAGTTAATATATTTAATAATCTTTATATAAATTATATAAATTATATAAGAAAAATAGGATATATTATTATTAAATTATATATAAATAAGATAAAATGATTAATATATAAAAAGTAAATTATTATTTAGTTTTTATAAGGGTATTTATAATTAATATTATTTATTTTTATTAAAAATTAATTATAATATAAGTATATTATTATATTTGTTTATATATTTAATATAATAAAAAGGTTATAATATTTATTAACAATATAATATTATATTAATATAAATTAATATTTATATTATTTATGAATGAGTATAATTAATAAATATATTTAATATTAATATAAAGATATATTTATAATGTATTTGTAATATTATTATTTATATATTATATATTATATAGATAGTGAGAATCGAACTCACATTCAATGTTTGGAAGACATCCAGTTTACCAATTAACTTATATCTATTATTATATGATACTATTAATACTCTCTCCATGATTTGAACATGGAATATTAATATTAGAAGTATTATGCTTTAACCATTAAGCTAAGAGAGCTATTTATAATATTTATATTATTATTATGTATATTAATACATATATATATATAAATAATATATACATATTTTTATATTTATTTATAAATAATAAAATTAACATATATAAGATATTATATTAATAAATACCCTACTATTAATTTATATTATATGAATTTTATATCACCTTTTTATTATTATTATTAAGTATATTTATTATAAATATATTATAATAAAAATTAAATAATTAATAAATAAATTATATTAATAATAGTATTCATAAAAAATTATAATATATTTATTCTTTTTTATGACTTTTTTAATTATATATATATATATACATATATATGAGAATAGCTGGAGTTGAACCAAGCATGAGTTGCTTAAAAGACAACTGTTTTACCATTAAACAATATTCTCTTATTAATATATTATTATAAATATTATTTATATTATAATAAATATAGTCCCAATTACAATTAATATATATATAAATATAAATATAGCAAAAAAAAAACCTTTTCCCTTTAGAAAAAATATTATAAGTTATTATATTATTTTAAATTAAATTAAATTAATTTATAGATAACTAATTTATATAAAACATATATGAATATATATCGTATTACAGATTATTAACATATTATATATTTATTTAGTTCCGGTTCCATAGGGACTCCGTAAGGAGTAAACATATTATAAAGGTGTAAACAGGGAGGTGTTTCGGGGTTATTTATTAATTATTATCTTAATATTTTATTAATTATATAATAATAAATAAAAAGTAAAATAGTCCTCATTTAATTATAGGTAATTCCAATGGATGAATAATTAATAATTATTAAATAGGGTATATATAATAAATAAAAATATTTTTAATATGAAAGATATAATAATAATATTATTATTATTAAAAAACAAGTTTATTATTAACTTATTAATAATATTTATATATTTATATAATATTAATTAATTATAAATTAATTTTTATTTTTTATTAAAAAGTTAGTATTATTAATATTATAATTACTATTGAATCGGTTTGATTCGAACAAACAAACTCCAAACTCAAATTTTGGTAACTTACCTATTAGTCTACGACTCATTAATATATTATATATATATTATTGCTATTTAAAGGATTTGAACCTTCATACTGTAAAGTAATACATCTTAAGAGTATCGTGTCTACCAATTCCACCAAAATAGCTATTATTATTTTAATAACTCCTTAAAAATAAAATAAAATAAAATAAATAAAACAAAAATAATTTTATAAATTATATAAAAGAATATAATAATAATATTAAAGAAATATTATATATTATAAAGTTAATATAATTATTATATATACTTTTTTTTATATTATTAATTTAATTAATAGTATAATAAACTCAAATAATATAAATTTATTACCATAATTATTATTATATATTATTAATTAATTATTATTGTTATATTATTACTTATACAATAAATTATATACTTTTTAAATAGAATATTATAAAATAAATTATGATAGTTATACCTCCCTAAAAACTAATAATAATATAATCACGGGGAAGGGGGGAACCCCAAAGGAAAATATAATAGTCCCAAAAGGAGGATATAATATAATATAATATAATAGCAGCCATAAATCCATCTTATTTATAAAGAGATAATAATTACGAAAAGGATAATAGATTAAAAATAGATTGATTAGATTAAATTAGATTAGATTAGATTAGCGAAATTAATATTATTATTATTAATAAGATTATATTATTTAGTTTATATATAATTATTATAATTACATATTTTAATATAATTATTATAAATAAATAAATAAATAGAGATATTATAAAAAATTATTTATTTATATATATATATATATTTTTTATTAATTAATTAATTAATTAATTAATTAATTAATTATTATTATAATTATTATTATTTTTTGAATATTATATATACTTTTTATATATTTAATATATACTTAAAAGAGTATATATTATTTATTAATTAACAATTATATTTATTATTATTAATTATTTTTATTATTATTTTTAGGGTAAATACTGAGAATTGAACTCAGATTTAACGCACCACAAGCGTATTTTCTACCATTGAAATATATTTACCTTTATTATATATATATATCTACCAATAATTAACAAATTCATACTTATTATTAATTAGTCTTATTAAATAAGTTATTTTATATAAAATTATAACATATATAAAATTATTATTATTGATAATATATATTATTTAATAATTAACAATTATATATATAATATATATATTATAAAATATATAATATTATATTATAATATTATAATAATTAATATACTTAATAATTATTAATAAAAAAAAATAAATAAAGTATAATAATTTCTTATTATTATATATTAAAATAAATTATAAAAGAATAGTTATCATACTTAATATAAATTATTATTTATATATTATATTATATTATATTAATAAAAAAGTAATACATTTTTAATATTTTTATAATTAACAAATTTCTATTAATTATTTATTTAATATGTATTAGTATTGTATATGGGGTTATATAAATTATTTATTAATTAATTAATATTTAAGAGATGAAGAGAATCGAACTCTTAATAAGTAGATTTGCAATCTAATAGTTTAACCTTAAAACAACATCTCCTATTATATTCTTCTTATAAATACCTAATATTATAATAAAGAGACTATAATAATTCATTAATAAAATATCTTTCTATTATTTTATTTATTATAATAATCCTTAATAATAAATATAACTATATATATATTTATTTATTTAATAAATTAATTAATTAATTATCAATAAATAATAATATTATTAATTAATATATTATATATTTTATTAATAAATAATAAGAATATTATTAAATAGTTAATATTATATATATATTAATATATTATCTATAAATTATATAATTATTTAATATCTTTATAATATGTATATAATAATTATATCCATAGCTGGTTAATAAGATAATTACAATTATTATATTTTTTATAGTATATATAAATTAACAAATTATTTAATAAATTTATATATATTATTATAATATTATTATTAAAAAAAAGTTATATATAATAGTAATATTATTAAAAAGGGTTATATATTATTATTATTGTTATAATTTATTTATTATTTATAAAGAAATATATATATTATTTATATTTATAAAATTATAATTAATAATGAATATCTTCTTTGGATATTATCCATTATATCTATATGTATATTTATATCTAGATGTATATTTATATATATATGTATATGTATATTTATATTTATATTTATATTTATATCTATTGGAATTATATTTATTATAATTATTATTATTATTATTGTTATATTAGGGATTTGAACCCCAAACCTTTCGATTACAAAACGAATGCTCTACCAATTAAGCTAATATAACTATCAATATATTATTATATTAATTATTTTATTTATTATTTAAACTTATTAAAAATTATTATTTATTATTAAAACTTATTAAAAATTATTATTTATTATTTAAACTTATTAGAAATTATTGTTTAGTCTCGATATCCAGTAATATCCCATAAGGAGTATCATAAGGAGTAATAAAAATAAAAATAAAAATAAATAAATAAATCATATAAAATAATTAATAAATTGTAAATTATTATTATTATATAAAATACTTTATTAATTAACGAATTAATATTATTTAACTCTTTATAAATAAAAATAAAACTCATAGCGGGGTTATGGCTCCCGTAGCCGGGGCCCGTAACTCCTCCCTTGTGGGGTTGGTTCATACCTTTATGTTCAATAAAAGATAAGTATAAAAATAAAGATAAGTTGTAATGCTATTAATTAATCTTATTGTTATAATTATTATATTATATAATATTATTAATTTTAATTATTACAATTAATAGATATATATTAATATTATAAATATTTATTAAGAATATATTTATTAATATACAAAGATATATATTTTATTTATAATGGGATATCCCAAAAAGAGGAGTAAAACTATTTTTTAATATAATATATGTATAATTAATTATATAGTTTTTATAAAAATAAATATAATAAAATTATTAAAATATTATTATATATATAATATATAATAATAAATAAATAAATATATATAAATAATATTAATAATTAATATAATAATATATATATCATAAACACATTATTATTTAATATTTGATAATAAAAATTTATTACTTCTTTCGGGATTCACACCTTTATATTCATTCCTTACATGGTCCCGACTGAAACCGAAATTAAATAATAAATAAATATAGAATATAAATATAAATATAAATATATTTATTAAAGAAATATATTAATTTATATATAATATTAATAGATTAAATAATTATAATATAAATAATAATAAATATGTATATAATCATAAATATAAAAATAAAGATTTTTATTATAATTTTAATATTTAATAATATCATAAAAATTAATAATTATAAATATTTATAATTATTATATAAATAACAATAATAATAGTTTTATATATACTATAAATATATAATTTATAAAATATAAAATATATAATATAATATAATATATATAAAGAAACAATATAATATTAATAAAAATAATAATAATTATAACAATAAGATTTAATTTAATATAAAGTATTATAATTCATGTATTATATAATGTAAGGTAACTTATGACTTAATATTTAATTACTCTTTTTTAAGATTATATAAAAATATTTAATAATAATTATAAAAAAGTATATATAAATATATAATATATAATGAAAATATTTAATATTATATTTTATTAATAAATCAATATAATAAATATAGAAAGGATATATTCATTATTAACAAATACAATTATTTTTATATATAAATATATATAAAACATTGATAATTATTATAATATTCAATGAACACCTTATAAAGGTGTGAACAGGGAGGAGTTCCAATTGGGGACCGGCTCTGGGAGCCGGAACCCCAAAAGGAGTTATTTTATTATTATAAAAGATATTTTTAATAATTAATTAGTCCATAATATAATTTTAATAATAAAATATTTATAAATAATTAATTAATTAATTAATTATATATATATATCCAAAAATAAATATTAATTAATTAATATGTTTTAATATAATTATTATAATATTATTTAAAGATATAATAAATTATATATTAATATAATCATAAAAATAATTTAATAAAAATAATATAATAAGTTATAATATAAATTATTATATAAATAATAAAAAACTACTTTATATAAAAAAAGTAATAAGTAAATATAAAAAGTATTAATAAATATTATAAATATAATTAAATAATATAATTATAATAGGTATATATTTATAATTTTAATTATCATTAGATATATTAATATAGTAATAAGTAGTAATATAATAGATTAGATATTATATAGATAACTGATAAATTAGTATTTTATTAATATTTTATATAAAGTATATATAAAAATAATATATAAAACCTATGTATATTGTTTATATAATAATAAGAGAATTATTACTCCTATATATATATTTTTATTAATTTTAGTATAAAATTATCAGAATTAATTATCTTATTAAAACAACTTCATATTTAATATGTATTCAATATTTATTTATTATCAACTTAGCTTATCTACTATGACAATATATTAATATATAAATTAATATAGATAATATATATATATATATATAATTTTATATTTTATTATAAAATAATATTATTTTTTTTATATATTTGTAATATATATATATTATAGAATTATCAATAGATACACCATGGGTTGATTCATTATGGTCCTTGCGTACTAATAATGAGATTTAAATTGATAATATTTCCTTCAGCAGATAGGAACCATACTGATTCACATCGTATTTAACCCAACTCACGTAACATTTTAATTGACGAACAGTCAAACCCTTCTTAGCTTTTACAACCAAGAGGATATGTTGAGTCGACATCGAGGTGGCAAACATAACTTACAATATCTACTCTTTCGTTATATTACCCTGTTATCCCTAGCGTAACTTTTATTCGTTATCAATAACCTTTACAATCAGTGTTATTTGTTCATTATGCCATACTTACGTACTTGTTTTACTTGTTTGTATCACAATTATCGCACAGTTATACCATTATATTATTTAATATATTCCTATATAATATATATATTTATTTAAACAATTAAATATAATATTTAAAGAACTTTTTTATTGTTTTCCTTACAATTTTACTGTACATATTTTTATCTATTACTAAAATATATTCTTAATAATAATAAATTATTATATAAAAATATATTTCAATTTATAATTAATATATATAATATATATTATTTAATTATTATACAATAATTTTATATATTTATTTATGGACTTATTCAGATACTTTTGCTGATAATGACGCCCCATCAAAACTACCAATTAGAGATTGTCTCTTATTTTATATAAAATATATATATATATAAATATTAAATATTTATATATATATAATAAATATATTTATTTAAGAATTATTTATCTATTAAATATTTTTTTTTTAAGATTAGAATTATCATAAAATTATAATAAGTATCTCATTAATATCATAAACGATTACTTTATAATTTTATAAAAATTATAAGGATTACTTAATATGCTGAATATAATTAATAATAATTCGATCTATCTAATTACAGTAAAGCTGCATAGGGTCTTTCCGTCTTGCTGAAGGTACATAGCATCTTCACTACGATTTCAATTTCACTTAGTTTAAAGGGGAGACAGTTGTTGTATCATTACGTCATTCATGCGGGACCTCAATTATAGGCCAAGGAATTTCGCTACATTATAACCCTCATAATAAGGCTGCTATTTACCTAAATTTAATTATATTATCGTTAAATAATATAATTTATATATTAAGCATGGAGCAGAGTTCACACCTTATACTTAAACTTATCGTTTCTGCAAAGTGCGGTGTTTTTAGTAAACAGTTGTACAACTTTGTTCTTATTACTCTTTATTGACGAACTTTTGAGCTATTTTTGCCGAGTTCCTTCCCTTTAATTATCTAATTCACCTTCATATTCTCTACTAACATACCTGAGTCGGTCTACATTACGGTATACATTAACTCTTTTCCTGATCTTTATTAATTTATATAATATAATTATATATAAATAAATAAATAAATATTTATATATATTTTAAGATAATTATTATTAATATAGTTTAACCCATCTTAAATATAATTTTATTCTTTTATTTAATTAGGGGCCGTACTTTTATAGTTAAACCTTATGTTTTAGGTGAAAAGGTTTATACCTTTTTTTCGTTACTCATGTCAGCATTCTCTATTTAATTATTAAATATATATTAATTAATAACTAATATACTTTTTTCATTAAATGTTCTATTACCATATTATTATTATTATAAATATTAATAATAATATTTAGATATTCAGTTAAATAATTCTTATTTATTAAGATCCGTATATTATCTATAAACATATATATATATATTTAATATATATATATATGATTTGAAATATTACTTTTTTGATAAATCAGTGCATTGTTACATGTTCATTAAAAAATGGTTATTGTCAAACCCATTAACTGATTATATTATAATATTTTTATATTTTTTTCACTTATTATTTATTAGGAACTTTATATCTTAATCTGGGCTGTTTCCCTTTTGATTATTTACCTTATCGCACATAATCTGACTCTTTATTATATATAATTAAACATTTCGAGATTTAATATTATTAATAAAACTTTAATAGTTCCCCAATATATATTAATTGCTGTACCATTCTTTATATTAATATAATATAAATTATATTATATAATAATTATTATTTATAAAGGCTATACTTACATATATTTCATAGAAAACCAGCTATCTGCAAACCAGATTTGTCTTTCACTACTAACCACAATTAATCAGATGATATTGCAACATCAACCTGTTCGATCGTTTATCCATCTTATCATAGTTAGATCGTTTGCTTTCGGGTCAATTAATATTAATTAAATTTAATAAATAAAAATTAATTAATTAATTATTTAAATTTATTTTTTATATATTTTTTATATATATTATTTTTATCTATTTATTTATAATATTTGATATTTTACTAATATTAATTACTTGCTGACCCATTATACAAAAGGTACATCATTAATATAATTATTATATTGATGATTGCTTATAAAATAACCATTTTTATATTTTCCCTTACGGTACTTTTTATACTTATTAATAGTATTTAGTCTTAGAATTTGTTATCCTATTTTCTTACATATTTATTACATAATACTTATTTTTGACTATATTATTTTCTCTCACCAATACTTATAATATCTCTGTTGATTTACTCTCCTTAAGTTACTTAGATGTTTCAGTTCACTTAGTTATTATTATATTAAAAATATAATATAATTATATATTTAATAATAAGGTTTACCTTTAGGTTTTTAAATTTTTATTAAATTTTTTAGTAACCTAATTCTATTAATAGTTATTACATATAACTTTTTTTTATATATAATCTTATACTCCATGATTATCTCTTTAAATCTATATAATAAATATTTCAAATCTATTATTCTACTTTTTACT